AATCTATTTTGAGGTATATACGCTTATGACCTCCCCCCCTATGCCCTGCAGTAATGATTCCTCTGGCATTACGACCTTTACCACAACGATGCTGTCCATAGATCCAATTATTTCGTGGATTTCACTTGACTTGACTGTCTACGGCTCCATTGCGTGTGCTCGGGGTATAAGTTTTGTATAAATGTATCGCCATGCTATTCAGTATTTTTTCTTTTTTATTTGAGTTCTTTTCTTTCTTTTTTATTTTGACTTGGTTGGCAGGGCCTTCTTGACATATCCGATCGCTTGCTCAGAATCTATCTGGAGTAAAAGGGTTCGAACCTTTGCATGCCGATATCAAAAACCGGTGCCTTACCACTTGGCTATACTCCATACGGCTTATTTTGGACGGTAGAACGGGGAGAGGGGCGTAAGCCGAAACTGCGCACCCTTCGTCTGTCAACGAAGCGACTTTGTTCCAGAGTCTCACGACTCATCAGCTCCGCTCCAATCGTCTATCGACTCAGATATTGAATAACCAGAGTCTGTCGCCTAAGTATACTACGTAACCTTCGGGCCTCGCGCCCTCGCCCTTCTCACTTAAAGGAAAAAGTGGCTGAAGCCAGTCTAAAGGAAAGGAAAAAGACTGATCTTTGATTATATACCTCGCTTTCCTGACTATTACTAAGAATAGAGTCTAGTCTAAGGTAAGTTTGGGTATAGCAGGGCTTGAACCTGCGACCATTAGGTTAAAAGCCCAATGCTCTACCAACTGAGCTATACACCCCAAAAGATACGTCTTTCTTAGTAAGCTTCCTTCCAGCCGCCAATTGGTCTTCGCCTTCAAGCCAACAAGAGGAAGAAGGCGAAGGGAAGGAGTTGTCTATCTATGTAATTACGGTCTCGCTTCGCCCCTTACAGGAGATCGGTTCTCACACCTAACGTACCAGTGTCTAGCAACCCTAAGCTCGTTCCTAAGTCCTTACGCATCATTCATTCCTTATCAGTCATGCCCTACGCACCCTTGTCTAGCAACTCAGTGATTCGCATACCAGAGTCTAAGAACGTCGTTCTTTCATACCATAGTGATTCTATCTAAGTTATTATTTCATTGTTATTATTTCATTCCTGAGTCTGAAGCCTGCACAAGGTATCCTATCTCTTCTCCTACAGGGCTATAGGGAAAGAAGTCTTTTTCGAATCTAATGGATGGAAGCACCCACACCCAAACAAACCTATGACTAGCAGATAGTTGAGTCAAACTCTCCCCTCCTCTTTCTTAGCTCTATAAAGTAAAAAACAACTGCCTACTCGAGTGCTCGAAAGAACCCGTTGAAGAATACGAACCACGTTGTGCTGTAGCAACCAGGGTACTTCTATATTAGGATCTATGCCTACCAGCAAAGCAACAGGTACTTGCAAAGGCTTTCTACCTTTTCAAATCTTTCATTGAACCTTGATCACCAGGCGTGAGGTATCGAACGGAGGAACCGAAGCTTCAACCACATACATAGGCAGCAGTTCCTGCTCGCCTTTATTCATTCAAAGAGTACGCCACATCGGAATCCAAAGAACAAAGGGAGTCTGCATTTCGAATATGAACTTGTCGAACCAGAAGCTAAAAGAAGTTAAGGCAGAACTAAACGATGACAAGCTCAAAGCTCAGTCAACAAAGCAAGTCCTCTCTTGAAGGCGGGTAATTGAGTATTAATAAACATTGCTTAGGGTGCCGTACTAAAGGCCATTCACTATACTATAAATGTATGGTTATCTAGGGTCGATATCCGAAGAAATCTAAGGCATCTTTCTCTACAATATGCTCAAAGGCAGGGTATTTAATCCCTGTCCTACCTCCCTATTCTATCTGACCCGGAAACTTCTTTCAATTTCTTCTTATTAACAGGCCAAAGGATCGAGCTGCTCAGCTCCTCCTGCCGTCGACGATACCGACCCACCTTAACTGCACCTCCACCACCCGGCAACGGCTCCCGCAATGGTTTACTCGCCTACGGCTATTCTATAGAGGAATTGGGGCTTCTTTTTAAGAGATCTAGCTCTTTAGCGCGGCGCGGCCAAGCCATGCTATTCTGCCCGAGACGAGAGAAAGGAAGCTTGTATTAATGAGGTTTCAACGAATTATTGGCGGGAGACTTCCAACCTAGCTTGAGGCTAGTTTGAGAAAGAAGCGGTAGACGCCTCTTCAACCGGGGCAGGATCGCTATAACTCACTGATGTCTCTGGATGCCATACACTAGGTATGCGTTTGACCCACACAATACTTAAGCCAGCGTTGCTTCAGATGTGTGGTTTGATCGTCGCAATAGAAATCTTTGGTCTGGTTTTGTCAGTATACCAGATGTGATTATGGCTAGGGCCTTGTATATAATATATCTTGGATGATGGGAAAATCCTAACCCTTTCACCACATCGTTAGCGCTTTAGAAGAACTTATTCTAGGCCAACTACATTCAACAATTCCATTATTCAACAATCGGAAAGCTGCCCTCGATATATGGCCGAAAATAGAATATACACTCTAGGGAGGGCCCCGGGTATACTGTTCTCTAAAGGGCTGGCTTCTCCGCCCTTTGGACAATAGTGTCACTCGGGCAACCATCAATCACGAGATTTCTTGTTCTGATGTCTAAAACGCGCCAATGAAACTACTAGCAAGCGCTCGGATTCTTCTGATGTGCAACTGAAACATAGGTAGGAAAGTTTCTCCCTTAACAGAGGTGTCGTAAGTCGCCCATCCGCCCAAGTAAGATAGTTCAATCACTTTATTTGATAAGCAATAGGCCTTTTGCTACAGCTCCGGAGCTGCCAGCTATAACATATTACACTCGCCTATACCTATTAGTACTAGATCGAGACTGATTGTTTCTTGCTGCGCCAAGTGACTAAGTTACCCCCCACAAATGCAACATAGCCAACAGTTTACCTACGGCCAGCCAGCCCAATCTGCATCAGTATATGACTCCACCTCTAGGTGACCATGTCTAGAAAAAAACAATCCCTAAACATATTAGTAGTTCGTGCTGACTTAAACGAAGGATCCAGTTTACCGCTTCCATATCTCATGAGGTGCATGCATGAACTGGCTTACCACGCTCACTGCATAAGCAATATCAGGGCGAGTGTTAGACAAATATCCCCTGTCTCGATCTAGCAACTTCAATTCCCAAAAAAGAACAAAGGTATGAATCTGGGTCCCCTATAGGTGATGGCTTTGGATCTCCAAATCCTTGGCTAAGTGTGACTTCAACTTGCCGATTTCTTCCACATCATCACCGGTTACCAGCTTTACGTAATAGGGCCATCAACATAGACAATTAGTTCAGTTCACTTTCAGAGATCATAAAGGATGGGAATGTTTGAATAACAAAGTTTGATCAGCTTTCCAAAGAGTGAGATCGTTATTGCATAGATAAGGTGCCTATCTCTACACGGTACTTCCACAACATCTAATCAGACAAGCAAAAAGTGCCGGGAACTCCCAAGCTAATCAGCGGTGGTTACAACAGCAAAAAGAAGCAAGTGGGGAGAAGGAGAAGGTACGAAGGTGCTCGACTGTAAGGAGAAGGTTGGATTGACTTGCTTGCCTAGTGTCACAGAACTAGGTCAGCTGCTGGTGAGACAGTAGAATCTATTACTTTCTGTCCTTCTCTTCTAAGCAGGAATAAGTATTAATCCATTGTTGGAGCGAGTAAGCCCTTGTTCTTTTGGTTGAGCATTCTCTTTCTTATACAAATTCTTTTTGATTCTCTTTTTAGAATAGTCTAACTGCCATGGTAACCAAAATCCATATATATGAAAAAAAGGATAATACGAGACAGGATTCAATCCATCAGTATGTAACCCCCCCTGTTTGTTTTGAAGCCCCCCCCCTCACTTCACTTCCCGGGCATCGGTGTTTGCCCTTATAACTGACTTGTTCCTTATCCACCGGACGCCCACGGAAACTCTCCTGGCAAGAGGTTCTGCACACGCCAATCGAAATGCGCACACCTGTAGCTAAGAAATGCTCACTAACTACTCGCCCTGTTGATTTCTTTCAAAGTCCGTAAGAAGCACAAGCTAGTCAAGACGACCGGATCCGCAATCTATGAGCGAACAAACAAGCCGGGAAAGAAGGCCGGCAAGCAGCCCCTATATATAAGGTAAGGGGTTTACTCAACTGAAAATAGTTGTTTCTACTTATATTCAAAAAAAAAGTAGGCAAAAAAGAATAGGTTTCTTAATAGGGGAATGTAAGCCAAAACTTCGTAACGATACGAAAAGCATGGTTTTCAAAACTCTCAATCTAAGAAATGGAAGACCCAGGTTGGGTTGATCAAGCTGATTGCGATATATCCAATTTGTTATATCTACCCTTCCCCCTCGGATCCAATCGTTTCGGGCATTTCTTAGGAACCCGACTCTCAAGTCACCTCTCCTTCCCTGATGGGAACTAAACGACTTTTCAAAGGTATAAAGAACGGCCTCTTCTCATTCAAAGGAGCAGGAATGGAATTGCCGACTGATGTTACGATGACCGAAACAGCTTCGAAGGGCAAAGAACTGATACTACCTGGAAGCTTTTTCGCGTTAGGGGGGCTGGGCTGGCTTCAAATAAAAAACTTTCTAACAAGGTAGGATGCATTATACTTAAGTGCAGACTTCAAAGAGACCGATAGCTTATACAGCTGGTTTCAAAGATAGAGCTTCCTATCTATACTTATATTATAGCTTTCACGCACTAGCTTTCTAGCCGCCCGCAATCCATATGGCTCGTAGGCTTGAGTACTCTCACTCGCCGGCAGGGAAATAAGAAATAGGAATTGACATCTGCTTGTTTAAAGATGCTATCCCTAGGACTAATAAAGTGCCAGGGTTACTCCGAGTGTGAAATCAACGGTTATTGGCACCCAACTCGGCCCGACGGCCCTAGATCTTTCTTGAGTTTCAAATTCCTATTGTATTGTAAAGGTAGAAAGCAAGGTATGAATCCTTAGGAGTCAGCCCCTGGTCAAGCTATACTAAAAGAAGTTCTTTTTTTCGATTGTAAGGCCGAGGAAAGACCTAAACGTCCACCCACCAATGTGTGTTGACGACACATCTCGATCAATTCGTTCATGCGGGGCGGCGAACAAAAGCGGGTGTTGGGTTAAGGTCTTACCCTTTTGGGGCAGGAGCTACTGCCAGACATGTTGACCTGGCAAGTCGTAACCAAAAGTGAGCTAGCCGTCTAATCAATGGCTGGACTCAACTATCCCATCTAATAAAAGATTTCGTCCCCTACCTGAACTTAATGGCCTACTCGAAACTCGAATTCAATTTGCGCACTGGCCACAAAACTTCCCTTCGAGGAGGAAGAGGAGCAATGCCGCGTGGAGGTAGAAGGCCCACGGGTTGTAAACTTCTTTTCCCGGAAAAGAAGCAATGACGGTATCTGGGGAATAAGCATCGGCTAACTCTGTGCCAGCAGCCGCGGTAAGACAGAGGATGCAAGCGTTATCCGGAATGATTGGGCGTAAAGCGTCTTCAGGTGGCTTTTGAAGTCCCCCGTCAATTCCTTTGAGTTTCATTCTTGCGAACGTACTCCCCAGGATCCCTTTTTTTTTATATAAATCATATAAATCCAAATCCCAGTACTCGTCCGAATCTTTTGCCTTCTTCAACTTCAACTCCTCTGAATCCCATTTTTGAACAACTTCTTCTTCGTATGAATCCCATTCTTTTTGTAGCTTTTTATCTCTAACTTTCCATCTTCTGTCGGCATAAAGAGCCTCCTCTGAATCCCATTGAATGGGATCGATGGAGTTCAGCTTTTGGTCCATAGGATCAAAAGTCGTTGGATCGGATCGACCAAAATCCCGATTCTGTCTGAACTATTCATTTTCAGATGGGACCCAAAGTTTACGCAAACATACATTTCTTTTAGTCAATTTTCTTTGAAATGTGCCGTTTCGCACTTCTCGCAACCATCCCACAGAACAGATGTAAGTACGGTGCGAAAACATCTTCGTACTCTTGTTGCGGTTCATTCTCGTACTCTTTTTCCGATTCATCAAAGCCCCCTTTTTTATCCGATTCGGATTCATTAAAGCCTTCGTTTTTATCCGATTCGGATTCATTAAAGGTTTCATCGTCATCGGATTTTTGAATAACAAAAACGATTTCGAATTCAACCGATGACGATTCATTAAAGGCTCCGTTTCCATCCGATTCTTTAGAACGGCACACTTCTAGTGAAATTAGTTAACTCATTACTATTCGTGCCGGCTGAATCAAAACCCAAACTACGGACAATACAGAAACCCCTCTCATTCGCATTCTTATTAAGATCATTAAGAGAAGGGCAGCTAGAATCTTTAATGAAGGAAAGGGTCACTACAAGGACAGAGTATCTATGTTGTTGTAAACAAGTATTTCTGGTCATATACTACCTCAATCACTATAATATTTTATATTAATATTATAATACAAAATAGAACGTCCCTAGAGAGCATCGTTATTCTGAGATCCATTTAATAGACTGAATGGGAAATGTTGTCAAAGGGAAGGACCCAATTTGTTTTCTCGAACGCCAGGGGGTCGTTAGGATTGAATATTACCTGTTTTCTGTTTTCCATCTCCATCTAATAAGACATTATCTATTATATCGAAAAGAGTCTCGAAATGCAACCGAACCCCGTTTCTTTTCCAAATTTGGAATATCCAAATACATAGAACAATAAGCACGATTGTTTCCCCGAGTTTCTTTTCTTTTGCCTATTTATATGAAAAGACAATACCGAGAGAGTGTTCATTTTTTTCAAATGGAATCGTTGAAAGAGTTTTTTTCCTATCAAACTAAGCATTTCAATCCAATCACTAGGATTATTAACTAATTTCACTACTCAAACTAATAAGGAATGGGTGTTGAAAGAAAGGATTCCCTTTTGCGAGAACCCGGAGTACTCTGTATGACATAGTCCCGATATAGCCTCCCTTTTCATCCAAAAGTAAAGGGACGAAAGAGGGGGTTCTCCAAGATGAATTGTGGATCCAAGACAAGAATAGAAAGGCTTTCTTTTTTTGGGGAAGAAATAAAAGAAATATAATAGAATCTTGGTTTTCGGCTCAATCCTTTTAGGATCAAATTGGGCCGAGTTTCTTTTAATTGCACCAATTCAATTATCAATTAAGATAAGAGAATGAACGGCAATTACTGGATTACATTACTGGATTACAAAGTATCCATTGCGGCAAACTCCAATTTGATCTCCTTCCATACTTCACAAGCAGCAGCCAATTCATGACTCCACTTGCAAGCCTTACCGATAATTGCATTCCCCTCAGTAGCAAGATCACGCCCCTCATTACGAGCTTGTACACATGCTTCTAGGGTAGGGCTACTCGATTAGCTACGGCACCTTAAGCATTTCCCCAAGGGTGCCCTAAAGTTCCTCCACCGAATTGTAGTACGGAATCATCTCCAAAGATCTCGGTCAGCGCAGGCATATGCCAAACGTGAATACCTCCTGAAGCCACAGGCAAAACGCCCGGTAGAGAGACCCAATCTTGAGTGAAATAAATACCGCGGCTTCGGTCTTTTTCAACAAAATTATCGCGTAGTAAATCAACGAAGCCCAGGGTGATGTCTCTTTCCCCTTCAAGTTTACCTACTACGGTACCGGCGTGAATATGATCTCCACCAGACATACGTAAGGCTTTCGCTAGTACACGAAAGTGTATGCCATGATTCTTCTGTCTATCAATAACTGCATGCATTGCACGATGGATGTGAAGAAGTAGACCATTATCTCTATGATAATGAGCCAGGTGCCGTATTTGCAGTTCATCCCCCCGTTAAGTAGTCATGCATTACGATAGGAACCCCAAATTCTCTGGCAAACACAGCCCTTTTCATCATTTCTTCACATGTACCTGCAGTAGCATTCAAGTAATGCCCCTTGATTTCACCTGTTTCGGCCTGTGCTTTATAAATGACTTCGGCACAAAATAAGAAACGGTCTCTCCAACGCATAAACGGTTGGGAGTTCACGTTCTCATCATCTTTAGTCAAAAAAAGTCCACCGCTCAGACATTCATAAACCGCTCGACCGTAGTTCTTAGCGGACAATCCCAATTTAGGTTTAATAGTACATCCCAATAGGGGACGTCCATACTTGTTCCATTTATCTCTCTCAACTTGGATGCCGTGAGGCGGGCCCTGGAAAGTTTTCACATAAGCAGGAGGGATTCGCAGATCCTCCAGACGCAGAGCGCGAAGGGCTTTGAACCCAAATACATTACCCACGATGGAAGTCAACATATTATATTAGTAACGGAACCTTCTTCAAAAAGTGCCGGGTAAGCTACATAAGCAATATATTGCTTTTCTTCTCCAGAAACGGGCTCGATGTGATAGCAGCGTCCTTTGTAACGATCCAGACTAGTAAGCCCATCGGTCCACACGGTTGTCCATGTACCAGTAGAAGATTCAGCAGCTACCGCGGCCCCCGCTTCCTCAGGTGTCCGGGTTGAGGAGTTACTCGGAATGCTGCCAAGATATCAGTATCCTTGGTTTCATAATCAGGAGTATAATAAGTCAATTTATAGTCTTTAACACCCGCTAACAATCCAACACTAGCTTTAGTCTCTGTTTGTGGTGACATAAGTCCCTCCCTACAACTCGTGAATTCCGAATTCTCGCAACAACAAAACAAGGTCTATTCGGCAGGAATTAGGAGTTAATGAACCCTTTCGCAGAAATCTTTCGCAAAACTTTCAACTAACCATTATCAACTAATCAAAAGCGCTCCCTATTAATATTCAATTGGGATTAAACCGCGGTTTTTTATTTGATTCGCCAAACACATCATTATTGTATACTCTTTCCTATGTATGGCGCAACCCAATCCTTGTTTTTCAAGTTTCTAATTTCTTACCTTTTTTTGAATCGAAATATCGAAATAATAAGAAATTCCCCCTTGACAGTGATATAGGTTGTATACGTAAATCCTATATGTCAAAAGATGCGAAATTCGTCCACGAAAGGAAGGATATAGGTATAAAAAAAGAATAGGCATAATTGAATCTGCGGGGGTCAGTGAGATAGAAATACTGAATGGTAAGTGAAATAGAGTTCAGATTCGAATTCGATCGAGAATATGGATGGTATTGTATATAAGGATAGACCGATGAAAGACTTTATCAAGATTTTTCTGTATCCGTTGGATCTTTTGAAAACGGGTTGGTTAAACTTGAAAACTCACTCATTGAATTGAAATGGAATAAGTCCAAAATGCATTGGATTCGGTTGGATGGTGCCGGTACTGGGGGAATCAATCGTTAGTTCCCATTCCATTTCCATTTCTTATTGAATTAATCGATCAATTTGCTATCGAACATTTCCTTTGTATTCGACAATTTTCGCAACAAATTTCGCCATATTTCACTTTTCTTATTATTATTATGAGACTCAATCCTACTGCTTCTAGCCTTGGGGATTCCACACTTCAAAAAGTGCCAGGGGGACGCCCAAAAAATGGGTCCGGTATTGGATATAGTCTTTCCCAAGGGCAAGATGCCAACTATTTATAACGCTCTAGTAGTCCAGGGTCGAGATACTGTTGGTCAACAAATTAATGTGACCTGTGAGGTACAACAATTATTAGGAAATAATCGAGTGAGAGCTGTAGCTATGAGTGCTACAGATGGTCTAATGAGAGGGATGGAAGTGATTGACACGGGGGCTCCTTTGCTTTGAGTGTTCCAGTCGGCGGAGCGACTCTAGGACGAATTTTCAACGTACTGGGGGAGCCTATTGACAATTTAGGCCCTGTAGATACTCGGACAACATCCCCTATTCATAGATCTGCGCCGGATTTTATTCAGTTAGATACAAAATTATCTATTTTTGAAACAGGAATGAAAGTAGTGTATCTTTTAGCCCCTTATCGCCGTGGAGGAAAAATCGGACTATTCGGGGGGGCTGGAGTGGGTAAAACAAAACAGTACTCATTATGGAATTGATCAACAACATTGCCAAAGCTCACGGAGGTGTATCCGTATTTGGCGGAGTAGGCGAGCGTACTCGTGAAGGAAATGATCTTTACAAGGAAATGAAAGAATCCGGAGTAATTAATGACCAAAAGCGGAATCAAAAGTAGCTCTAGTCTACGGTCAGATGAATGAACCGCCGGGAGCTCGTATGAGGGTTGGTTTGACTGCCCTAACTATGGCATTTCCGCGATATTAATAAACAAGACGTACTCTTATTTATCGACAATATCTTCCGTTTCGTCCAAGCAGGATCCGAAGTAAAGTATCCGCCCTATTGGGTAGAATGCCTTCCGCTGTCCCACCCTTGGTACCGAAATGGGTTCTTTACAAGAAAGAATTACTTCGACAAAAAAGGGGTCCATAACTTCTATTCAAGCAGTTTATGTACCTGCGGACGATTTGACCGATCCAGCTCCTGCCACGACATTTGCACATTTAGATGCTACTACTGTACTATCACGAGGATTTTATACCAAGGGCTTCGCGCCAGCAGTAGATCCTTTAGATTCAACGTCAACTATGCTTCAACCTCGGATCGTCGGCGCGGAACATTATGAAATTGCGCAAAGAGTGTTGGAAACCTTACAACGTTATAAAGAACTTCAGGACATTATATCTATCCTCGGGTTGGACGAATTATCCGAAGAGGATCGCTTAACCGTAGCAAGAGCACGCAAAATGGAGCGTTTCTTATCACAACCCTTTTTTGTAGCGGAAGTATTTAGAGGTTCTACGGGTAAGTATGTTGGTCTGGCAGAAACAATTAGAGGGTTTCATTTGATTCTTTCCGGAGAATTGGATGGTCTTCCTGAGCAGGCCTTTTATTTGGTAGGTAATATCGACGAAGCTACTGCGAAGGCTACGAAGTTAGAAACGGAGAGTAATTTGAAGAAATGACCTTAAATCTTTGTGTACTGACCCCTAAACGAATTCTTTGGGATTCAGAAGTGAAAGAAATCATTTTATCCACTGATAGTGGACAAATTGGCGTATTACCAAACCACGTCCCTATTGTAACAGGATTAGATACAGGCATTTTGAGAATACGCCTTAACGACCAATGGTTCACCATGGTTCTGATGGGTGGTTTTGCTAGAATCGCCAATAATGAGATTATTATTTTCGCACATGATGCGGAAAAGGGTAGTGACATTGATCCACAGGAAGCGCAGCAAACTCTTCAAATAGCGGAAGATGGCTTTAGGAAAGCGAAAGCTGAAGGGAAAGGGCAAACAATCGAGGTGAAGCAAGCTCTCACACGAGCTCAGACACGTGTCAATGCTATTTCGTAACGTAACGAGTTAGTACGTCAAAACAAAATGGAGGAGCCCGCACAACTTTTGCATAAACAGAAGTTATCTTTATACGCCCTTGATTCTGATTCTAGCGATTGATTGCATAGAGGCAAATACAGAATCAATCGGATTCTAATGCAAGGAAGAATAAGATAATAATTTGGAAAAAAAAACGAATAAATATAACAAAAACGAAATCAAATAAGGAAGGGTGCATATAAAAACTTATTAGATGCCAGAGTCAGGGGTATCTAAAAAGCTCTACCTACTATTGGATTTGAACCAATGACTCCCGCCGTATGAAAGCAATACTCTAACCACTGAGTTAAGTAGGCCATTTCATTTGATTTATCATTACAAAAAGAAACAAAATGGGTCCAGCACATCCACATTAGAGTCCATCGATAGATTATAAATGCAATATTATTTTTAAGCAATACCAATCCAAGTGATTTCCGATCGTGCAATATGCACCTTGAAAAAAAATTATTTATATTTACATATTATAGGATAAGGATTAGCAATCCGACGCTTTAGTCCACTCAGCTATTTCTCCCAGTTGTAAAATAAAACAAAAACAGTAGAATTACTAATTACTGCGTTAAATTACACGAAAAGTAAGACTTGATAAAAAAAAGATTTTGATCTCTTTACCTTTTTATCTCTCTATAATTATTTTATTAGAATTAGAATCCTATTATTCTAGAATATTCTATTATATTATTATGGAATATTGATATATACGGTTTTTTAAGAAATTCCATTTGGATTAAAGAGAATGGCTAAAAAAGAGAAATCGAATGAATCAAAAAAAGATCAAATAATAATAGATAAAATGCTTTATTGAATTAAAAAAAACAAAAGAACTAATGTTCGATAGCAAATGTTCCGATTAATGAAATAGGAAATCGAAAAGATTCTTACACACACAATGCTTTTTATGATATGTATGCTATAATTGAAGTCGCTTTGTCCAGACATATCTGCCTGCCAATGTCAAAACTGCTACAGCAAAAGCAAGCGCCTGTCTTTTAGGTATTTAAACGAGTCCTTCTTTAACAATTTCGTTGAGTCTCCTGACAAAAGAGACCCCCTCGCGGTTTCTTTCTGATCCTATCTTGCCCCGGTTTCTCTGTTCGATTCGACAAAAAGTACATTTCTATATAAGAATTGCATTATAGCGGGTCTAGTTTAGTGGTAAAAGTGCAATTCGTTCCATTATTTCAACAATTCACTCCTTTAATTGTTACTCGACAAGGTACTCCGTCCTCTCTTTTGTGTAATAACCCACGGTGAGGTAAAGTACAATGATAGCTACTATAGTAATGAATTGCATTTTCGAAGAGCGAGTTACAAAATGTTCAAAGAAGTATAAGGGCCGCGCATTCAATGCGGTTAACCACGGCTTTGTCTTAGGATCTATGACCGCAACGATGAAAATCCATATGGGAATCGCATGATCCTCATCCACCCATGCACAGGACACTCAAACTGGGTTTGTGGACAGCTTTCGATATGGCTTCGTGGAGGAGCCTTACCTTTTCCGTTACGAATCTGGCGAGGATGAAGAGGGGGAGGATGAAGAGGGGGAGGGTTGGGATGCAGAGGATTCCAATGAGGAGCCCTGCGACCGCAAGAAGGATTTCCTTAGAATGAGAGTCAGAAAGTTCCAAAGACTCCTTCGGGCGGGGGTTGGGTTGAAGAGGATGGGGAGTCTTTGGATCTCAAGAAGGCTTTATGCCGAGTGATTTTGAAAGAGTTACAAGGCCTCTTTTCTCTTCTCCTTTTTCGACTTTTGCTATCAATCTTAGGCTGGTGACAATCTTTTCTCTGGATCCTCTTGTACGCCACGATTTATTTTATCGCTTGTCATACGCGGTAGGGATTGCCTCTGGTGCTTATGCGAGGCTTTTTCAAGGCTATGTGGGAAGCACTGAAAGATTGCCCTTTTTCCTCGGTTTCCTTTAGGAAAAGGCTACATCCTACAGGTATATTCCCTGTTCACCTTAGGCAGCTGGACTCATATGAAATGGGTATATGAGTATGATCCGCCTCTGCTTCTTTTTAGCTACCTGAAATTCCTTCGTCTTTTTTCGAAAGAATACGAATGCTATTCAGGTCTCTTCACTAAGAGCAAGAAGAGCATGATTCGCCTGCTCTTCGTAGTGACATTATATGGTTATTTTATGACCGGATGGGGGCACTGTGCCCGATTATCAAAATAGCGATACTGCTTATCGCTACGATCAATTTATATTCCCGATTGCATTCACAATTTGAGGTTAAGGGTTATGTTGGCCGTACAACATAAGCCTTAGCCTTCCAAGCTAACGATGCGGGTTCGATTCCCCCTACCCGAGCGCTACCTATATATTTCTATATGCTAATTTTATTCGAATGTTTCTATTCTTCCATTTTCTAATTTTCATTCTTTTAAATTACAAAATGCCTTAGTGAATTGAAAACGCAATTCCATAAATTCTTTCCTATCTTTTTTTTTTCGAACAAGAAAGGAGAGGTTATTTATTGTTGACTAAGAGGAAAGAGGGACGAGGGATTTATGACGAGACTGAAAAGAGAGGCACGAAGGAAAAGACTAAGAGGAAAGAGGGCAAGGTACGGAGTCCTTAGCCGGGATGCTACATTTAGAGAATAAACTAATTGCCTTTTATAAATCTTAATAAAGAGGAGTAAAGTAAGCAATCTTCTACAGGTCATTAGATGTGGAAGTTCCAGGGTGATAAGAAGCTGACGGTTGCATAAGATGGACTTCTTTGTTTTTGTTGACCCAGGTCTCGTGTGCCAGTAAGGGTCAAAAAGCGAAAACGCAAGGTAAAGCGAAGTAAATGGTTCTTTGAGCGGTCTTTCTTATTGAATGTTCGTTTAGGCAATTCAATTATAGAGGCACAGGCTATTGCTATTCCAGAAGGCTCCCCCTTAATTGAAAGCTCATATTAAGATTTAGATTAATTGGCTCATTTAGTTAGATCTGAGGCCGGCATAGGCAGCAAGAGAAGAAAAGGCATAAGCTGAAGCATCTAAATAAGATAGGCACCTATATATAAAGGGTCCGGAAACCTTATGACCAGCTAAGAGACTTTCCTGCATGCACGTGAAGCTAAGCTTTCAATTGATCTGATCTTCGCGCTTTCATAAGTGGAGGCTTTCTATTGCTTGACGTTAGGGGACCTAGACCTACCCTTGCTGCTATAGAGCAGGAACCTATTTTGAGGGGTTGTCCAAGGGTCAAAATCTTCTATGAAATAGGTCATATATGGTATAGATAAGACTCCTTTTTATATCCCACCCGCTTTCCAGTTAGTTCCTCTTCAATGCTTTCATCAGAAGGTCGATTAGCACATATCAAAAGCCAGCCGTCTGAAGCCTTCCCAATTTCCCTATCCTCAGATAACGAAGTGACTGCACCAAAAGAAAAAGAGCACACAAAGCAAAGGAAGGGACTCACCAAGCAAGGGCGATTGAGGATTAAATCAAGCATTAAAGACATACCCGAACCGAGGTCCCCCAGTTCACGACTCAAAAGAGTGAAACCTTACAAGTGCTAGGAAGACTTGAATTACCAGTCCTTAGGCCGACAGAGGAGTGAATGCATGGGATAGATTCAATTAACTATTCATATGCCTCTCTCAATTCCGATTTCATGGACATCTAAGATCAGAAAAGGAAAGGTCAGATCAATAGGTAAGAGATCCACGTGCATTAGATCGGCCAATAGCCGTTAGATCCGCTTCCTTTAATGCCCACAGATCAGCCTGAAGGAACCCTTCCTTTTGAGGAAGTTGTTTTCTCTTCTAGCAGCCTTCTGGCAATCAATCGGTTTAAGGCAGAGGCAGGGAGTTCATAAGTAAGCATGAAGCTTGCCTGACTTGACTGACGAATGGAAAGCAGAACTGGCGCTTAAGTGAAGGAAAAGCCGTAGATTGAATAGAGAAAGAAGGGCTGAGGCAACGAGTTCAGCTGCTCAATTGAAGCGGAGAAGCTAAGCTTTCCCCACGCCACGCGGTTAAGAAGCTGAAAGAGAAGCTACTGAGCATGGGCATCCTCACTTACGCTATTTAGTTATTCGGGATCTGAATTCCCACTAGAGAAGACGGGAGTCAGGGGTCATGTCCGGGTTATCCCCGTATTGTATTAGCGAGAGGCGGAACCCTTCTTTCTCTCCTATCATGGATGATTGATCAAAGTCTGGTATGTAGGAATCTGAGTATCAATCGACTGGCATCGCCCTTCACTCATCAATTCCTCAAAGTCTGAAACCCAAAACTCCAACGGATCAACAGACGATTCGGGGACAGAACCTGACTCGGAGACAACGGAACGGGTACTATCTTGTCCCAGTAAACAAACTCCTAACAAAGAACCTAGCCTCCAAGGCCTATTTTGAGCTCTAGCGGGTGTTCCCAGTCCTGATTGCCCCTCTTTCTTGGGTTTTCGATCAGCGAGCACCCTGCACACTGGATCGTAGGCAGCAGTGGCCGACCAGTAGGTCTTTTGGGCATTCGGATTCGGAAGTTAGAGAAAAAAGAGGTGCCTGTGACTGGCTTATTTCTCTTATGGTAGGGCAGTAGCAAGAAGCCTCCATAGGGGCTTTAATGCGACTCCTATGACTACTCAATCGATTAGCATAAACTTGCCGGAAGAGGATAGGATTTCTCCCGGTAACCTAGCTCGCTTCGCCGCATTCGGAAGGAGAAAGGTTTGTTCTCTAATGTGATATATAAGTAAGTTATTCCAGCTTGCTTGAAAACCTCGTTATTACAGAGCGGTGGCTCTGGAACATTTTACAGAGATAAGATAACTGTCTTAGTACTGCTTTAAGTGGCAGTATCCTATGCAACTCTCCCTATGCTTAATCTCTTCAATAATTGTGGACACCCTATCTTTAGGTTGAAGTTTCATTTTCTCTTTTCCATCTCGGCCTTTCCATTTCCTCCCATTTCAACTATTTCTTTTTTTGAAAACTGGAATAACTCCCACACTTGAACAGGAAAACATCTTCACTTCAAATCGGGAGCCGGGAGGGCGGCGAAACCAGTCTTGTGGAGCACCTTCCTTCAGTTAAGGTGTGAGCTAGGTATGTGTCTGGCGCTGGAAAGCCTTAGAGAGCAGCTTTGTCTTAAGCATAGAGCTGGGAAGGGCCATCTTAGGAAGCGGATCTCTTTGCTGAGGTAAGCCTGTCCTATGCTAAGTACTGAACCAAACTGCCGAACAAAGGCGGTGAATGGCTTTTTTTAGCAAGCCCCTTCTGGTCATTCGACCGATCAAGCTATTTGCTACTATAAATCTATATCTTTCAAGGGTGGGAAAGAACAGCTCAGAGGGAGAGAATTCTTTCTATTTGCCCTCTTATCTTATTACATAACATTGTCAGTAGGTCAGTCAACTCATACAGAAAGAAGCGCCTTTGCGGAGAGACACCCAGTAAGAAGGGCCTTGCCAGAATATGAATCGTCGGTTAGGTTTTATCCGAAAGATTGGAATAACCTTTTACTGGGGCCCTACATACAAGTTATTAAGGATTATTTGTTTGCCCAAAGCTCTTTTGAGGAATAGTCAAGATGGGCTGGAAGGTAAAGAAGGAGGGACTAGGATCGATCATGACGAGAATGGACTCTAGGACTAATGGAATGACAACGATAGACTCAGGTACTAATAAATAAAGAAAAGTGGCTTTGTTGTAAGGTGACGAAGTATACAACTATTACGTAGTAGTTGGAAATGCAATTGGCTTATGTCCTCGGGTTTTTAAAAAACCCCACAAGTTGACTTAGTTCTAAGACACTGGGTCTGGAGTGGCTAAGACCGTAGGTCGTTCCAATCTTGTAACACTCACCCACTACGCGGTGAAGAAAGAGATCACTCAACCCTAGGTTCGCAGATCTGGCAAGGAAGGCATTTTCTTATCCCACTACTAGCACTCCTGGTAACAGACACCTGGTAAGGTACGCTCCACCATGGCATAGAGAAAGGCTTGGGCGAAAGCGTCTACGTGTGTTTCCTTGCTTCTTCAAAGTCTATTGGCATGGTCCAAAGGTCCTATACAAGAAGGAATGAAGAGACTTCGGCTGGTCTTTCCATTGATGCGGATCCAGGGAGTCAATACTAGCTGAAGCTTCAAGTGCAGAAAGGCACGGAGTCCTTTGCTTCACCAGCTGCATTGGTTGGCTAAGCTGTCAGGGTTAAGCATAAGGATTCTTCCATTGTTCGGGCAGGGGAAGGATACGAACTGGTAGGCTCAACCTCGGTGGACGCTTTGCCGATTAGCTCGCTCATAGGAAAGCGCATCACGTCACACACACTTTAGACGGATCGCTTCACCGGAACGCTTAATGGCAGCTTTCGCTCCCGGGACACGGTCAACTGCACGGGCACGAGCGCTTAGCGAAGGGAATGGAAATATGCTTGTACGTAAACCCCTACAAGGCTCCCGTTCCTTCACTCCAAACTCTTCCACGAAATAGAAAGTAGTGAACCTTTGGCATACATCTTTGTAAACAAACCTGTTGCGTGCATCTCATTAACAAAGAGAATTCCTTCAACCTGCTCTTTCAGAAGCGCAGTTTTCGCTACCGCACTTGCCGTCCGTCACGAGACCGCCTGGTCGGGAGTGCTTCGGTGAAGGCTCAAACCAAGCCTGAACTTCGGCCTTTTCTCACTGGTTAGGGAACCTGGCCGCTGATAGGTACTAGGTTCTCTTCTGAAAGAGCGAATGCTGGATCGCCTCTTTTTCTCTTTTCTAAGCGTGAAAGGTCTACTTGTGCCCGGGCATCCATACAATCCATTTCAAGATTTCTTTACCAAAAACAGCAAGGTCTTGTACAGCTCCTCAAAATGGCTAAAAAGTAACGAAAAACAACGGGTTTTAGCAACTTATTTCTATAGAAATTTTTTGGACATAATATAAGATAATAATCTAAAAACTCTCTATTTTGTCGGGTTATGGATGACTTTTCCTAAGGAAAGGCTTACTTTTGCCCTATGCTAGATGCGAGTTTTTGTCTCCAATTTCAGGAGAAAAACCTCAATTACATAGGACAAAATGGAGAGGTACAAAGTCGACCTGCCAGGAGAGGTCGAAAGTGCTCGACTTGCCAGGAGAGGTTATTTCTTGAAAGACCATTAGGGAGAGGGACAAAGTGTTGACTGAAAGGAGAGGTTATGAGTATCTCTCCCAGAGGAGCAAAGCGCTTGCCAGAGGTATTTAGTACTTGTGAGAGGTACCAAGTGAAGAATATAGGGAAGGGAAAAGCTATTTATTTGCTTTCCTTTGAAATAGCTAGAGCTCCTGAGGAAGTCCAGAGGTAATTAATTAATTGTTCGACCTGCGGATAGGATAGGGTAGGGAAGAGGGATAAAAACCTGCCGGTTTTCCTAGTTCTTATACCCTTATACCTAGGTAAGGATCGGTGAATAGTATTTCCTAATTCCAAGAGGTCTTCGAACCTTAGGGAATATATTGCTCGACTTAAAGGAAGAGGCCCGAAGGGCTCGACGCCCCGGAGAGGTCGAAAGTGCTCGACTTGCCAGGAGAGGTTTTCTCTGTTGTAGGTCAAGCAAAGGATCCGTATTCGATATTGGATATTGGATATTCGATTGGATAACTTGGCAAATTGAGTTTCTTAGAAGTTTATGAGCTCGACCAAGGATCGATCGGTTATTGGCTCATTCAAGAAAGGTCTGTGCGGCTAAAGAGTTCCCATATGCTGGAAGCCGGGTCTGTTGACTAACTCGATCAAGGACAGAAGAAAGAAAAGCTTCTTCCCTTTCGGTGCTTTCACAAGCTCCCAAGTCTGGTTCTTATCTTATGAAGCTCGAGAGACCTCATTCATAGCCACCAAGCACTTAGCGGAATCAACTGAACTGAGGAAAGAGCTTCAGAATCTGATGAAGGCTCACTGTATTCCACTGCCTCTGCAACTGACAAAGCATCAAGAAAAATCTCCGCATAACCATACCTCATCGGTCAATCAACCGATTGCGAGGGAACAGGCTGGGCCATCAAATGCAGCCGCCCTAGCCGCTCCTGCTCACCCCGCCGATCCAGCAGCTGCCATTGCTCCCCAACCCGCTGGCGCAGTCCCGCCCTTTATTCCTATCTTAGACCCCCCTCTTTTGGAGGACGCCCTGAGGCGAGAGCAACTTTATGGGGCAGCTTCTCTCCATTATCTCGGGGAGAACGCCTCATTAAGCGAACTCGTCGACGCCCAATTGATGATCGAGATCAAAGTGGAAGCGGCCCTTCGACTTGCTGGCGTCCACCCTGTTCTAATAGAGCGTCACCGACTAACCATGCGAGACATCTTGTTTTATCATGGGAATCGGATGGTCTCAGCGGCAACTCTTCGACGTTATCTTCTAAGCATAGAACACTGGGGTACGTACCCCAGTGTCCCCTATCAAAAAATATTGAAGGCTATACGTAGAGTAGACCTACGTTAGGGTGGGGTCTGGGGTTCGAGACAAAGAAAGATCAAGGCAGCATATAAGTATCTCGCACGAAAGGAGATGCATTTCTTTCTTTATCTGATTTCTTTCTCGTAAGAGGGTACGACGTGCGGAGTGAAGGTCCAACATGAATTCGGAAATATTTCCGGTACTCTTCCTTTCATTTCGAATGCTTTTGTTTTCTTATATGCTCTATATTTCTAGATCGTATGCACTCAATTAGAAACTACTGCACTTTGTTTATCAATCAAATCAGAGATTAGGAATGCCCATGGAATGTTTCATGGGGTGGCTTGGAGTCAAAATAAAGCCAATAATAAGTAATAATGAAAAAGAAACAACGCCAACAATAAGAACTCCACATTCTTCCACTTAACCATGCAGAAAAGAAATGAAAGAGTGTTGCGTGAGTACCAAGAGTTGTCCAAGTACAGATGCTATGGAAGCAACATAGCTAGTTGGTTTACCATAACTATTAATAAGGGCCGCTAGGTGAATCCCTTAAGTAGATTAGTTCGATCAGCAACACCTGTCTTCGCAGCACCAGGACCAACACCTAGTTTTGACCCAGAACCTGTCTCTGCAGCATTGGAACCAAGATCGGGCTTGGCATAGTTACGAGGTTCCCGGTATATTTATATAACACTAACTGAAGCTAGCCGGAAGCTTTCTTATCATGCGACTCTTGGATCGAAAAGAGGCTGCTGGACCCTTGTTTCTCAACGCTTGGGATAAAAAGCAAGGTTCATTCTTAACGAAAGAAAGCTTGGGGATTATCTCCTTTCCTTGGTTATAAATATCTCGAGCAGAAAGGAAGAGGAACGCAGTTAAAAGAGTGAAACGAAGAAAGAGGGAAGCCAGGCCAGTAGCTATTCGTTTGGTATTTATTTCTCGAATGCAATCAATGAAGAGGTAGAGGGAATCGAACCTTAGGACAACACAATAGAAAGAATACTTATCTTTGGTTATAAATATCTAGACCAAAGGAAGAGGTCAAATGGTCTCGAGCGTAGTAAAGAGGTGAGCAGTTCTCAAACGTAGTGAAGAGTTCTTAGAGAGGTTCTAAATATCTCGACTTGCCAGGAAGAGGAGAGGAAGGCCGACCAGCGATGACACGAGACAGAAGGAATAGTAGTTAGATTTGGCTAAGGCTTTGGATTATTTATTCCCTACCTTCCCTTCGGATGCCATAGGAGCAGTTTACCACTTCAAGTATACTTCACCTTTTTTCTTTATGCTTAACGCCCTCTCCGAGCTACTAATTCTACGTCCCATGGTATTTCTTTCTCGACTGTAAAGAGAGGAACGCAGTGACTCGAGTGCCATGCCAACGAAGAGGTTTAAAAACACTAGTTATAAATCTTATCCCTCTTACGATAAGTCCCTCGCACCCGACCTTTACCCTATCTTAGGCCCCTATAGAATCATGTGATTGTAGACGCATTCGATCAATCTCTTATTGTTTTCTTGAAGACGCGCCTTTTAGCAGGTCTAGGCCGAGATGGAATTGCCTAGTTAAAGTGCTAAGACCAGTAATGGGCTTGCTTAGTATGGAATAGGAGCCGGAGATCGGTTCCAAACGAAAGGCCGAGATTATACTTCGTTTTTTCTAGTTAGTATCGGTACGGCGTAAGACTAAGAGTTCACTCTATTACTACTATATCCTCACTACATTATCTACTTTTGAAGGAGGGTCGAGTAAAACGCGGAGGTATTTAAAGGAAAAGGCGCTTTAGAACTGGACTCCTATCCTCCCCCATTTCTTGTTCTCTCTTTCAAAGCCATTTCTTGTTTCATATTTCCCATTTCATCTTATATCTGCCACTTGGTACATTCACAGTATTCATAAAATATCTAATGCCTTGTTTGCTGACTCTGTTTGGTTAGTCTAATGCCTTGTTAATTATATAAGCAAGCTTTACTTAGTTTTCTAGCTAATAGGGATGTTATTCCTAATGATTGAGACTGAAGTGAAGTTAAGACAGAGATCTTTCTCCCTGTTAAACTTTCTATTCAAAAATATGTTGGTTTAGATGGGAACAAGCCCCCTAAGAAAGAGGGAACATGTAGGTCATGGGGATGCACCCATAGATAGACCGGCTAGGTCACTTCGGTAGGTCAGCTCACTTCGGTCTCGGTAGGTCAGCGAGGTTATTTCTAGACAAACTCTTTTCAATTGGCTCTTTTATAAAAAGCAATATCTCTTAAGATCAAGGGGGTATGCTGGGATTTGCGAAGATCCTCCTTACCTCAATTCATAGCCTTAATTATTTCACTGGTTGGTTCATTCCATCTCTTTGCTTTCATATATTAGTATTTCTCTTCTTTATTTCTATCTCTTCTTTTGTAGTTTTGTTGGCTTGGATAGGTAAACACACACCCATTAAATAGAGTTCTATTTCACTCATTCTTAGGGAGCTCATTACAAAGTAGTCTAATTGGAAACCGCGCGATCCCAGTAAAACAAATGGGTTCTGCTATTTCCTGTTTCTTGGAGCCCTAGGGATAACTACCTAGAGTAGGGATAAAAGTCAAAGTTCGATGGAGATTTATATCAGATATAGCAAGTATTTGGGCCCATAATTCGAACACCAGTCAGTATGTATAATAGGAGCAAACTGTTTATTAAAAACACAGGTCGCTAGTCCCGAACGCTCCTATGGAAGAAAGAAAGTGCAAACCGACATTTCAAGTACCAGTCTGAGGTTCCTTCCTAAATACCTCTGTACTTCGTTTGAGCCGCTTCGCTACTCTACGAGCTAGTCCTATAGAACTAAATACCTCTACCTCCCTTCCGGAAAGGTACTGTCCATAATAACTTTAGCTGTTTAGCTGATAGACTAGATAGCAATAAAGACTTATTGAGTGACTCTGTCGGAACGTATTGGAATTACCCTCAGCTAAAGTTGGTCAGGCTTCAGGAGGACAAGTGAAATGGAAAACGAAAGTCAAATAAAATAGATAATCGTCCAGAAAGGCAGGGCTGGAAAGGCCATAGTAATGTAAGGTCGAGCATTTAGAAACCCTGGTCGAGCATATGGATGGATACCCTCTGCCTCTTCATTTCATTCGAGCATTTAGATATCAACCTCTTCACTTCGTTCTAGAACTGCGTACCTTTGTTCGAGCATTTCTCAACCCTCTCCCTTTGGTAGGTCGAGCTATTTGTTTTCCCTCTCCCCGCCGCACTCGAATATAGAAATCAAATAATGGGTGTTAGGGAACGGAGTAGAAAGAAGGGACATGAGGCGGTGACATAACCTTACTTTCGTTTCATCCTTCTTGTCCGGTAAGCAAGCAAGGGTGGGTACAGAAGCTTGAGCTTGAGTTGCTTGTGTTAGGTCTCTTCGTTCAGAATGTTCGGGTAGTGCGGAGGTCCCATTTGTCTTACTGGCTGTCTGAGTGGGACCAATAGGCTTGTCTTAGGATGAGTATCCATCATCTACATAACATAATCTACATAACATAATAAGAATCATTCCCCATAACAGCTAAAATGCATGATTCCTGAACTACCTCATTTCCTCTGCGCAATATGCTCGAGTCCCTTTGGACCTCTTTCCTTCCTGCTCATTTCCTCTTTCCTCTGGTCGAGATAGTAAGCTGCGATTTGGTTAAGTTCGAAGACCTTCAACACTAGGGAAAACTACCTAGTTAACAGCTATTTTTAGATGGTTTCTGGTTTGTTCTGTTGCTTAAGCTAATGCAACTAGTTGTTGTTGAAGGAACCAACAGGTTACGTTACCTTTGAACACTTTCCTCACCTCTTCGTACTATCTTTCTATCTCGAAAGGTCTGTTTTCAATTATAAAGATTTATCCCTTTCCTATCCCTTAGGTCGAGCTACTAGATAACCTCTAAGTCGAGCTACTATGTCTTAAAGTCGAGCTCAGGAAAACAGTTGAGCTACTACGTCCCTTTCCCTCTTCACTACGTTTGAGTAAGAAATCCCATCCCTCGGGGCGAGAGATCAATCCCTCTTCATTGCATTCTCGCATTATAGATACCCTTTCTTAGAGTCATAAATCCCTCTCTCTTCACTTCGCTGGAGTCACAAAGTCAACTCGAAATCCTTTCCTTGCTTCACGTTCTTAGGGTTTTATCTATTCCCCATCTTTCATTTCACTATGAAACTATTATTATTATAACTTATGTCCTCTATCTCTTTGAAGCTACACATGCTTAACACTAAAGTATTGTCTTTTCATTTTCATATAAATAGGATCGTACAAGAATGCATTGGATCACGAACTAATCTAATGGTGTATCGCTTGCCTCACTCTGGACCAATTGAATAAGAACTGTAAGACTAGGCGCCAAATAATCAATAGTTTCACTTTCTATGTAATTCGGCTCATTATACTGGGATTAGGACGTGAGCTTGACCGAGCCTAACCGCATTTCTTCTTTTTGCAAGTATGACTGCTTTACCAATATTACACTCGATAACAACTAGCTACACCAAACTCTATCTAAGTATACTGGGGTCCTATCAGGTATAGTTCCGACCATAATTGTACTCATCTCGAACCTTGCTTAGATTAGAAAGAGCACACTAAGGCAATCCTAACACAGCCCTGCAACAAGCCGTTCCAAATCGACTAAGAGAGAGCCGACTGCTTAGAAACGAAACTCTAGCCGATTGAGAGCCCACTGCTTTCTTTCCTAGCCTCTTCACTTTGTTTGAGACCCTTGGGCCTAAAGAAGAACTTGAGATCTAGGGAACCCTTTGTCTATCAACTACCTACAACAATTCCTCTTCGTTTCACTCGAGATATTTATAACCTCTTCGGGAGAATCCGCTCTACCTCATAGGTTCCGGTTTCACTCGAGAACTTCTTTCCTCTTCTAGAGAATTGGCATAGGTGGAGGGTATGCTTGAGTCACAAAGTACCTCTTTCAGAGAAATCAATACCTTTTCGCTCGAGCAATAAGAACCTCATCAACAACAAGAAACTGCTTTCCATCTCTAGCCGACTGCTTTCTTTCCTACTCTATTAATGCAGGACTGCTTTCCTACTCTATTAATGCAGGACTTCTGTCTCGCCTGCTGTTGACATAAACACATATTACATCCTTCAGACTTCTCTATTGTACCTTTCCTAACAAACACCCTACTCATACTAATAACACCCTACTCATACTAACACAAGCAACATTTCCTACCTGAGACTCCTCACACGCAACAACATTACACTGCTTTCCTATTGTTTTCGACGAGCTGCTTGGAACGCTAACCCAGTCCCTTCGCTCACTAACACTAATATGCTTGCTCACTTATATGCTCATGCTCACTTATATGAGCCTTCGTCTATCTAGGTGAGTTCCAGTTCCTTCCTCTTTCGTTTTTTAGTCCGAATCGGTGAAGTGCTTTCCTACTAATCCTATCTACTAATCGATGGCCACTTCTTTTTTTAGCTATTGCTAGGCACCTCTTCATGCAAGGGATTCTTTGATTTCATACATCTTCACAGTCTGCTAAGCAATCCCAAACAGTTGAACCCTAATCATCTCTCATTCAAGGTCAAGGAATCCTCTCTTTTCCCTACGCAACTTTCCAATCTGGGCTCTTCTAAAGACTATCCTACTCTAACATTCCGATCTCAACCCTTATCTTTTCTTAGAGAAACCAACAGATCCACATCTATCTATCTCTTTCTTTCAGCCGATAAAACACCAATCCTACACCAACAGTGCTAATTCACTACCTTGCGACCTAGCCTACGCAGAGAATTAGGTAGGGGTTTCTCTCTAGTTTGAACCTAGGGGAACCTACTCCCTCCTACTAGTCTTACCCGATCATCTTAAGGATGCCACCGACACTAACTACCTTTCCTAAACACTACCTTTCCTAAACACTACCTTTCCTACACTAACTACCTTTCCTAAACACTACCTTTCCTAAACACTACCTTTCCTAACAGCAGCGCACAGATCCTCGAAGAAGGATAAGGATCTAGACGTTCTCTACCTAACCTCTTCTTACAGTCAGAAATCCCTCCCCCGTCGAACTATTTCATAACCTTACAACCGCCATAACCGTTTTTCGCTAACCTACAGTCCCAGTGTGGCTGACCCTATTTTATCAGGATTGCTTGGTCTCCAGCCCTTCTGCCTACGAAGTGAGCTAGCAGAATCATTTCTATCCAGTACTCACTCCTTTCCCAGCGTTACGGCACTCGGCGGGGGTGCTCTTGGTCCAGTGATAGCGAGCGTGTGGGCTCTTACTCCTACACTGCGAACCATTGCCTCCTTTGATGGAAGTTAGTAATCCAGATCAACTCTGCCTCTTCCACTTTTTCCCGTCCTTACCGACCACTCTCCTCAATAGAGCATTCAATAGAGCATATAGATAAATCAGAGTCATAAATGACGAGCATATAGATAACCATAACCTCTGTCTCACTCACGATCAAATTCCTTATGTACCCCTTTTGAGACCAGGGATACCTCACCTTCGACACACTCACTTTCCTAACACCCGATTGATGAACAAGAGCGACTCCCTCCTATCCTAACATATCCTTCATGTTTCCTCTTTCCTAGACAGCACCTCCTCTTGTATCTACTCATCCTTATCACTTTTTTGCTTTGATTCATCGGTGGTTGCCTTCGTTTATCACCTCTTTCCGGATCGGTCTCAATTCTTTACCTTCTTTTGGTATTTGTATTTGTATCCTCAGATTCCCCACTGCCTATCGTACCTTTCCTAACACCCGAGTGCGCGACCTCCTGCCCCGGCTACGCTACTAGACCAGCTAGCTCTATCTCCATTAGTTCTACTACAACACTATCCTATCCACCTCACTCTCCTTTCCCTATACTCCCTCCTATCCTTTAGCAAACGAGCTATAGCTATCTCTTTCGTTCCCATCCGTCTAGCACTTTCTTTTCTTTGTTTACCTTTCCTATACGACTTTATTCATAGAAATAATAATACTTGAATAGAAATAATACTTGACTTTTCAATCCTTGGTATCTCCTAGTAGTCAAACCAAGGGTCACTCCTATCCTAGCTGACATACTTAGCTGACAGTGCTAACAATAACAACTTCCTCGGACAAGTTCCCATTACCAAAGACTTGTGTGTGAGGAAAGGCCAAACCAAAGACTTAAAGGCAAAAGACTTGTAAGGAAAGGCTTGTTCATTTAAAGACTTGTGTGTGACTTGTGTGTGAGGAAAGGCAGACAAAAGAAGTAGCAAACAAAGAAAGAAAGACAGATTAGTCTCTACAGAACCTTAGCTTAGTCGGAGTTGTTCCCTTCTCCCACAAATACATCTCCTTAGCAACTCTTATCTATTCTATTACGAGAAAAGACTATTCGTTATCTTCCCTCACGTTAAGTAAGTCCCTTAGCTGAGTCTCTACAGAACCTTAGTCTATCTAGGTGTTGTGCTTCTCCCGGAAAGAAACAAGACTCCTAACTGGGGTAACTGGTAACAAGAAAGGTCTTTGCTAACTCAAAACCTTAGCTTTTCTTTGGAGAGACAAGCCAAGCAATGCTATAGAAACGGAATGCGAGAGACAAGCCAAGCTTTCTTAGTCTTTCTTATTTATTAGTATAGATATTTTAAGACTGGAACCCTCACGGTATCTTCCCTATAGTTATTTTCCCTTACGAAATCTGCCCTATAGTTAGCTCCCCTATAGTTATCTGACCAAATTGATAAATCATTTTGCGATTTGCCCTCATTGAGAAATCTGGGAATAAGGTGTTCTTTCCCCTAATTGAGAAATGAAGGGAAAAGGTGTCTGTCATTTGACCTCATTGAGTTAGGTGCTGGCAAAAGGTTCGATTTGACCTCTCTGCCCTGTCATTTGCCCTACCTAATTCCCTCCAACTGTTATCTGCCTACTCCAAATTGAATTTGCCCCTATCTGGATCTGGGTGTTCTTTGCCCTCTATCCTGTGTCAAAATGTTAGAAACCCCTCAACGAGGTATCTCAGTTCAGTGCGTGCATAGGTTGGAATTGATCCTATGAGGTTCGAAACAAGGGCAAGCAAGTCACCTGATCCCAGAAAAGACTATGGATGTTTTCCTATTGATGCCGTCGTTTCTCAACAACATTAGCATGTAGCTTGAATGAATTAATTAGAGATGGAACAACGATTGATGAGATGGGTTGCGTTGCGGTATTCTTAGAAATAAGGGATTCACTGAGGTTAGAGCCAGCCGTCACTCCTATAGCCAAGCCAAGGTATTGTATTCCCTACTTAAGGGTATTCTCTCCTTGGAGCTGGCTGGTGTAACTCCCTGGTCACTCCGTACTGCTGGTGACTCCTTTCCTCTTCATTATATTCGAGATATGAATAACCTCTGGGAGAGCAAGCAAAGAAATAAATCCCTCTTCGTTTTCACTCGAGTAACTTCCTAACGACTCACGAACTAGCTAAAGAAACCAAGCAAGCAGTTCCCAATAGTTGCTCGACTTGACTAAGAGGTCCAACGGTCTCAAGCGTAGTTAGAGGATATGTATTCGAGTAGGATAGGTATTCTAACCCACGACACTACCTACTGTACTTTACTTTGTTTAGAAACTTATCTGTTCTGTCTTAGTTTGTTTGGCGAGTACCAACGTTTATAGCTTTGTTTTCCTTCCAAATTCTATCAATTTCAGAAAGAGTAAGAAAGACATCTGGTATTCGAACCCACGATACAAGCGACTTTCCTGTCTTGGTTGATAAACCTCTTCACTTCGTTCGAGCAAGTCCCTACCTTGAAAACAGTACTTTGTACCTTTGTTTATAGCTTGGTTTTGCTTGCTAATTCGATCCATTTCTTCTTTTACTTCTTTGTAAGAGAAAAGGTAAGATCCGCGATAAAAGGCATAACCGAGATAAGTAGCTACTTTGTTTAGAAACTAACCGAGTTACTTACCCTTCCTCGCTACTGACTTACTTACTGACTTAGAAACCTGTAGAGCAGTTAGTTCCTTTAGTTGCTCGTAGAGGTAGGAAGGAAGATACTTGCTATAATAGGTATTCGAACCCTTGACACTAGGTTCCTAATAACTTCGTTTGACCTGCTTGATTTCAAGGTTTACTTTCCTTGAAAACAGTACTTTAGTTTGCAGAGTACCAACAAGCAAAGGAGAGTCCCTTAGAGGGATTTATGCCTCGTTCGCTAGATCTGCCCGAGGAGTCACTACATAAGCTAAAAGACTCTGATCTATTACGATAAAAGACGAGAAAGCGTCTGAGTTTTAGAAGAGAAAGAAATATACAAATAAACAAAGAAAGAATGTTTTGCTTAACACTAAAGCTTAACCTTTGCTTCGCTTCCAATCCTTGAGCTAAGAATGCAAGAAGAGGGCAACTAGAGAATGAGAGGGTATGAACTTCAACTGTATGAGTCTGCACGAACGGCGATTTAGGGAGCTGGACTACATATTACATATATAGAGACTCGCGGGATTCTGCAATTCGATTAAGACAAAGAAAAGATACAAAAAGTGCGCACCCTTACCTTAAAGAGAGTAAGAAAGCAAAGCTCTTAGACAGGTTAGAAGTGACTCTGATTTATCAGCTCAGTAGCTCTTATCTTAGACAGGTTATTTCTATCTCGAGTTATTAGATTAGAAGAGGGTTTTATTACAGTAGTTGAAAGACTGCTGGGAAGATAGGAAAGAAAGCTCTATCTGACTGACAGGGATTCTCGAGTGATGTACTCCTTTGTTACCTCAGTCCGAGAACATCCCATCCTCCGCAACAGAAGACTAGACTATTTGGCAGAAACAGCCTATTTTGGAAAAGATCCTATGTTAGGAGACATCATCTTGGCAGCGGTTGATGAAGCTATAGCGGACTCCCTTTCGTCTTCCAATGACATGAAACATTTCCTTTCCTATTGATTTGTCCAGAGTCGTACAACTATACTCAGTGATTCGCATACCAGATACAACTTCACCTGATTCTTGACTAATAGCTTCAACTTGAGCCTGCCTTCTCCCATCAGTTCGCAATGAAGTCTTACTAATGGAATATTGCTTATAGGAATTCGAAATAGCCCCAATCTCATAAGCCCATCCCCTCAGTAATCCTTAGCTTATGTTATTCTGTCCACTTTGCTTTCAAGGCACAGTCGAATATAGCGACTCTGTGAACTAGAGAGGGCGTGCATTCTCTTTTTACCGGCTCGGAAAAGTGCCGTGCCAGCCCGGCCCGCAAGAATCCCTTTTGTTCCGCTATGCTCTTGTTAAATAACCGTTGATCATTGATCTGGCATACTGTAACATTTGGTACTGGAGTTTATATCTCCAATTTAGACTTCATTTTCAACTGAAATTCAATTTGGGGTTTAGCCTATTCCTCTATCTTTTCAATTTGATGCTCGCTTTGCTATATCTTACCCTCAGACAGACTAACATCAGCCATATGACCCTTCCTTCAGGTTGAACACGGTCCTAGCACGAAAGTGACCTAAACGATTCACACAAATTCATATCATTAGCTGACGCACATGGTCTTCAACCAAAGAAGGTCTTCAAAGGAAGCTTTTAGCACATATGTATACCAATGGACATGCCCATAGATTGACTCCTTGGAATGTCATCCCAAAACTCTGAGTTCATACACGAAAAGAAAGAATAATCCTATTTAGTTTACATAAAGAGTGACCCAAAGGGATGAGTTTTCCTGACCCAAGGGATGAGTTTTCTTTCTTGGTTTTGTATGACCGTAGTGAGAGAAGCGAACGAGGGAAGGGGTTTCCTCATTATCCAAAGCATGCAGGGTTATTCTCTTCCCTCTAACAATAAAGAAAACAAACAAAGGGCGGGGGAAAGCTGCCGTGGTTCAAGGCAGTGGATTGTATGTGTTTTCGGTAGGGAACTCTTTATAGCGTTGCTGTTTTCCCTTGTCTTTTGAGCTGAGGAAGAGGAAGAGGAGCGAAGCGCTCGGAAGAGGATTCACTCGAGCACTTTGTCCCCGACCCCGAGGTAAGGTATCCATTTTTTGTTTACCCTGCACCCCTTTACTTGCTTGCTTTTTTGTTTTGCTCGGTATACCTCACCCTACTTGCTTTCCTTATCTCAACACTAGCTCCTGGCCTTTGTTTGCCTACTGTCTGTTCTTGGTTGCTTTCGGGAGCTCGCTCTTAACTCACCGAAGGAAAGGAGTTCTAATCAAAAGACAGATCTTCTTGCTTGCTTGAGGGAGAAAGAAAGTACGCAACTAAATAAGCATGCTATTTGAAGGTAAGTCCCTAGTTCCAAGAAAGTGGAGATTGGTTGTCTAGAAGGAAGGGAAAGTGCTAGAGATTTTCATTCCATGGTTGAAGTCCCTGTGGATAGTTTTCTATTAAGCTAATTCCCTCATGCTAGGAGTAAACCCACCCTAAAAGAAAGAGCGCTGTATGAGAAGGCCCTGGGTTTAGATCTAGAATAAATAAGGACTGAGTCTACCTACGCGTTCATCTCTTTTGCTATCGGTTCTTACTCCAAGGGAAGGGGATATATGATCTATAAAGAAAGCGTGCTATCGTAAGGAAGCAAGGTGAGGTTTACAGTGTTGACTGAAAGAAGAGGTTTTGAACACTAGTTTGATTAGTAGTAGGTTTGGTTTAGTTAGTCTCTTACCTGGGATAGGTATTAGTATAGGATAGTCCAGTAGGGTAGAGAGTCTGATAGGCTCGACCGACTGTTAAGGGGACCTCTGTAAGGCAACTTCAACGAAGTTGTAGCTAAGAGCTAGTAGTACAAGAGAGCATAAGCTCCCCAATGGGCTAGTTTAGTAACTGCTTTTAGGGCAATAGATAACTCAGTCTATTTTCCTCGTTTTGTAGGATAATAGGCAAGTATGTATTTCCTTTACGGGATAGATTAGTCAATTAGTATTTCATTTCTAGGAGGGATAGGATAGATAATAGGTGTAAGTATATCAACTATATATATCTTAGGATGATAGGTAAGTATGTCATGTCTTTCCGGTGGGGTAGTCCGTCTAGTAGTGATTGTTTGACGGATCCCTCTAGTGTTTCTCAACCCTGTAACTAGTATAACTAATCTTAGGTACAAGCTAGTTTGTTTGGAAAGTGTAGCTAATCGTAGTAACTATTAGTACAAGTATTCTATTGAACAGTAGGGATAAAAACCTATTTGCTCTGGTTCTGGTATAGTAACTAACTGCTGCTAGTGTAGCTAATCTTAGGAGCAAGTCTTGAGCGGGTAGATCTAGTAAATATGTTCTCTCTGTTTTGTAGTAAGTCTGGATTTCTATAGGATAGTATACTTTGGGATAGGATTTGTTTAGGATGGCACGCCTACTAATGAGGAGGTCTCCGACCGATCCGCAAGGGAATTCCCTTAGATAGGTTTCGTTCAAATCTCTAGTAGATAGTATTGTATATTGCTATGGGTTAGAGAAATCCGAGTCATAGGGGTAGTCAAACTATAGATGGATAGTATTGTATTCCCGATGGGACAGTATATGATAGTAGGTGTGAAAGATGTAGTTTATTAGTAGGAAGAAGCATTCTATTTGGTAGGTCTAGTAAGCTAGTAAGCCCATTTCAACCTTGGGGTAGTATATGTTATGTAGGTATGAAACCATTTGCTAGCTAGTAGCTAATCATAGGAAGAAGCATTCTGTCTAGTAGGTCTAAGTCTATTTCCCCTTTCTAGTTTGTTAGAAACTGCAGCTCATGTAGCTAATCAAGTATATTCTTTTTAGTGGATCAAGTATTCTATATTTAGTAGGACTCCGTACCTCAGGTTTAAACAGAATACTGAGTTGATAGACGATTGGGATAGTTAGTCTATTTCTGTAAGTGTGGGTATTTGCAGGAACAGGCATTATATAGGTCTACCAAGTATATTCCCCTTTATATTCCCCTTGGGTAGTCCGCCTATGGGTAGGTATGAAACTGTAGCTGGTAGCTAATCGTGGGAAAAAGTCTTCTTTTGAGCTATGCTATTGAGCAGTACGGCTAGTAATTCGAATAGTAAGTAGTGGATAGTCAATTTCTAGACTTGGATTCCAGGTGCTCCCGTGGTCTAAAGAGATTTTGGACTGAGGGGAGGAAGAGAAATATGTTATAAGCCTGTCAATAGGTTCTCTTCTCATTCTTTCCCCTTTGTAGATTTTGCTGTGGAATAGAAAGAATTGCCTCAAAAAACCGAAGCCTTTACTGAAAGTGGAAGATCGGCGGCATTGGGATTCTCACCTTTAGCTTTAGCAACTAATCCCTTCTCGAACGCTAGCTATGCACGGAAGGGCTGTTTAAGTTGCTGTTTAAGCAACACTCCGCTATTAGACTTTGATATTCGTAGATCTACGATTTCCGGGTTAAGGACAGATGCTTAGTTAACACTACCTCTCTTTTTTTCACTAGCTTTAGAGGCTGCGACGAAGAGATGCATATCCTTCAAATCACACCTATTGTCGGCGTAACGAGGGAGAAATGCTTTACGAGGGCTAATAATTCCTTCACAAGCAGCAAAGGCAAAAAGGGCAGAGAAGATAAAGGCTATTCCGTCCGGAAGGATTGATAGGGACCACCCTTTTTCCTAGTATCATAGGTGACCGAACGGCCGAAAAAATAAGCAATGGCAAGGCCGGTCTTGCTATTCCTCCAAATTCTATTAGTATATACATCTTGACGTGTGTAAACAATTGCATATCCTCCCTTCCCCCGGTTTCGCTCTCTTGGAACGTTCATTCCTTGTAACAACAATCCGACATCTAAACCTTGTTGTTGCCACTAGACCAGTACAAACCTTCTTGTCCGAACTATCTGTCCTCACACCAATCATACGATATCCGCTATTATTACCTATGATTCTATTCTGAGAAGTGATAGAAGTGAAAACAACGTAATCTCCGATCGAAGAATACGGGGTTATTGAGTTTAGTACGAGATCGCTATAAGCCATTGAAGCTATGATACGGAATGACGGAATTCAACTATTTGGCGGGTCTTGGAGGAACTGCCATAGTGGATTGTTTTTCATGTTCTTCTTTATATTATATATAGGGTGTGTATCTTTTCACGATCGGGTGTCAGAAAGGAGTGTCTTATCTTATTAAAGGCGCCGCAAGAGAAAGGTATCTTATCTGAACAACACCCCTACAGCTCAGATGCAGGAACTTATATGGTTCGGAGTGCAACAACTAAATAGGTTAGCACTTAATGGTTAGCTCATTAGCAACCTCTATTACACATCTCCTCTCTATGTTCTCGAGTCACTACGCTCCTCTTCTGGCGTTTATCCGAACATTTGAACGAAAGAACCCATTTATCTACTCGCTTGATCGGCAACCTCTACCTTGTTGTTTCACCGATTGGAAGCTATGGACAGCTACTGATACCATTAGCATGAAATCTGCACTTCCCCTTGGGATATCACAGAGCTCATTTTATACTATCTATTTTCTCTTTCTTTCATTTTATCGCGTTGAAAGTCATCTTTCACTCCTAAACTGGAATTGGAATCGGACCATAGACTTAGCGGACAACCTGCCTTCTGTGGTGAACCAGAAAAAAGCCCTTGTGCTTTGTATTTGGTGAATCTTAATGGGCCCTACCCCCGGATACAACGCTTTGAGCTAGTATAAGCGCTCGATACAGAAGCGGATTCCTCTCCAATTGCTTGGGGAAACCTGATTGAAATGCTTTGGATAACCAAGAGGCGGTAGAAGCACCCCGGGATAGCGGAACCAAGACTCCTTTTCCAGCCAGTTAGGGCTGCACCCTTTCGTACTGACCGAGATACGGAAGAATGGAGCTCCTGGCTAGGAATTCAATGCATGATCCGAGAAAATGATAAAAGCAAAAATAGGCGACGAAGTCGGATCGTGTCACCTCTGCATTTATGCTTCTAACCACTACTGAGTAAACGGCTTTACCAGCTAAATATGTAAATATGAAAGAAAACGCTGCTATCCAATAAAATGGATTTCTCACGAACCCTTTTTGGTTAAGTCCCGCCTCCTACCAATGCTCGCCGAGACAGGACTGGGGACTTCCCATCGGCCTTGTACAGCCATAGCAGGATGAGACAAAGACCGACGCATGCTATCACCCGTGCCCCCAAGACAGAGGATCTCCTATTCTAACAAATTGTGGAATGTGTGCTATTGGCTGGTGAGTTGGTTAGTCGACTTCGTCTGTTCATCAGCGGGAAGGTATTCAATCCTTTCGGGCGGTCAATCTAAACATCATAGTAGCTTTCAAAAGGCCTGGCTGGTCCACTGACGAATAGAGTCAAGTGCGGTCGGTTCCATAACAAACGTAAACGTAGCGGATCCGGTCAAGTCAAGCGAAGCCGTACCGCCAAGCCATTCAGGTGAAAGAAAGGACTGAACTGAGGCTCCGGCTCCGAGTGACGGACTACTATAGAATCTAGAAAGAAGAGCGATCTTCGACCTTTCCTATTGTTGGAGAATAGGTCTACTAGTTCCCGATTCCATGTGAATGTATCTATATGAACCTAATCTCTCTCTGAATTCTTCTTTCATTGTCCCCGCTTAGAGGAGCAGGAATGGAATTGAGAGACGCAACGAACCAGCATAAAAAAAGACTTAGAGTCCCATCTCTATGCTTTTGGGCCCTTAGTTTCCTTTTGTGTAAAGCTTAAGTTATATACTTGGGGAAGACGTCCTTCTAACTTAGAATGAATGATGCTGCTCCGCTGCCACTGCTCAGGAAGATACCTTTATTAAGTAAGAGATTGGAGGCATGGGAAAAGCAATCAATTCTGACTCGGCCGGAGGCCTCGAAGTTTACCCTTTTCACGTTCTCCATACTATACTATAAAAGTGAGTGAATCACTTCCAACTGAATAAGATGGGATTGGAATCCCTTTTTTGTAGAGTCCACCATGGCAAAATCATACCCAATGTGATAGGAGTACCTAGGCCCCTGGTTAGTAGTTGTTTAGCTCTATCTCCGGCCCGTAATATGGTTGAATCGCTAATTCTTTTTTGTTCATGGGCCTATTCTCTTTCTCCTTCCTCCCCGGACAATAGGCGAAGATGCTTTTCTATGCCCGAGGCAAGAACATTGGCTATGAATCAATTGGTCAAAGGACCAGGGATACTGCTCCATATCCGAACGGAATGATGAACTAAACAAGGACAGGCTTACCTCTAGTTAGGATTCCCCACACCAATCCTGGAGAAGAGGAAGGACTCGATGTGAGGTGAGTTGACTGTAGGGCGCTGCTTGAAGCAATTGGGTCAACTACGTTTAGTGAAGCGGAAGCTGAAGTTGAATATGTCACGACAGGCTCTTTACCATATTAATGTATATGTATCTTCTCATTTCGGCAGAAGTGAATAGGTTGGTAACAGGTTCGTCGTACGTTCCAATATCGACCTGCTAAGAAAGACAGGTAGGAGCGAATCAAACTTTCTTAACGAGTGCAAAAAAACTTAGCTCCTGCTAAAGCAGCTCAGCTGAATAAAGAAAATTGGAAGAGATTTCATTAAAGTATAGAAAGTCTTTCCTGTCTAAGTGTGCTACAATAGAAACCCTTAAAACAATGCATCCAATCGAGTCGAGTAAACAACGCATGCAGCAAGAATAGGATAAGAAGGAGTTCTAGCTTCAGCACCAACCAAACCTATCTTCGAAGGATAAGAAAAGCTCTGCATTCGGGTTACCCGGCTTGCCAATAAAGTATGCACTAAAGTACTAAAGTACGTAAAGTACACATTTCCGGGTTAGAGTTGTCCAAGAACAATTGAGGATAGAAAATATGGAAACTACGATAACCAAATTTAGGCTATGAAATAGCTGAAGTGAAATAAATCCATAGGTTCGAGTCCTACTAGTACCGGATTGGTAGATGTATTAGGCTCAGGATCTTGATCTTACCTGGGCTCATGGACAACATAGTATATCTACATCGGCAGACCAACCGTGCCCGTTTTCACTCTCAGATAAAAGACTAGAGTAGGAGTCAAGACATACACACTAGGGTTTAGAGGAAACTGGAAGGGTTGAATCCAGGCTTTCGATGACAACGATCGAAGATTCAGAAAAGGTAATAGGGGGTTGATTTAGAAGAAATAGAAAGAAATACATAGTTTCGTTTTGGAGAAGAATGCCACAGTTTTGTAATGAAAAAGCCAGTCAAAGAACAAACCAAACTACAATAGAACAAAATCAAAAGGAAAGAGCCAACTCCAGTTGCAGATGCAGGTGGTCTAAATGCTACTCTTTTACTAATTCTTGGTTACTAAACACATTACCAGTCAAGGAATGTTTGACCGGCACTTATGCTGCAGCTCACTATAACTCACACTTGGCCACTAAGGAGTGTATAAGGAGGGCCCTCTTTGAGAAAATAGCCCATAACATAACATCGAGCAATATACTCGTACACGTTGGGAAGCACACTCGCTCATGAACCCTTACTTACGGCCCCATGACCTTGAACAACAGCCTACACAGAATGCCCGTTCCCGTACAGTCTGATTCTCGACTCCTGCGAGTAGTCAAATGTACTGTAAGAAATATAGTAAGTAATAACATGTTGTAAGCTCAACATTACATAGTAATATAATATAGTAATAGTAATATAGGACATTTAGTAACCGGTAACCAAGCAATGCAAACGCCAACTGCAAGCAGCAAATCCAAACAAATTGGCAGATAGGCGCGAGTCAGCCGCCACATTCTGATGATTTCTCGGGTCGGCAGGTGCACAATACTAGTAATAAGAGTCTCCTGTTTTTAAAATAGACAGACAATTTCGGAGTAAAGATCAGATGTTCCAGCAAAAAAAGATTTGTGAGAAAATAACCGGCTCAAGGGCCCCGGCTCCCGGTGCAGATGCAGATGCAGACGTAAGGGAAATAGCACTGGTTATATTCAGTCATTACTAATCATGGCATTGCACTCGAGCCACTAAGGAGCAGAAGCTTATACAGGGAGGCCCCATATGAAGTAGCATTATGATGAAAAGTATCTTAGCCGATAGGAGGCAAGCTCATTGGCAGCTCATTCATGACACCCCTTACTTATCTTATCATGTCCCAGCCCCTTGTAATGACCAGTAGCGACGTATACGTAATGCCCGTTCGAGACACAAGGATTGAATGAAAACAAATGCAAAGAGGTAATGTAGATAGATACGAGCCCGATTACAGTACAGAGTCAGCCACATTCATTCGGATTTATCGGGGATTCTATCCACTTGAGATTGAGGAAAGGCAATCACAGCTGACCCAACGGCAGGTGCGCAATACTAATAATACTCTCCTCTGTGCCATAAAAGAGTCAATTTAGAAGTATTCAAGGGAGCCTGTTCCACCTACGGAAAGAAATGAACAACCAATTGTTGCTCCAATCCGAAGTCTTTAGCTTCAGTTGTCGAGGGCTGACAGTGTCAAAAGGGTCTCAGCTCGTGAAGATGAAGAACCAATTCATGAGTCACCATCCCTTGTCCCGAAGTGAACAATTCATTCATGGGCAAATAAAGGAAAGAAAGGATTCAGCTTCTTTCTCAAGGTAGAATGCTCCATACAAGTACCCCATTTACGATAGAGGAAAAATGTCTGCTGCAAGGTACAGTACACCGCAGATGCGGATATTGCTGTTAGGGAAATTCCTATTCCAGTTTATCTATCCTAGTTTGGAACCCACCATTTCCAGCAGATGGAGATAGAGATACATGTCCTATGCCACTCCTTCATTTAATAAATTAGTCGGAATTCAATGAATTCATTCACCTTAGCGGAGTATACCCAACAAGGCAGAAAGACCTAACTTGGTATTACACATCCCCCACTACCAAGCACTCCCGGACCAGACAGGGGATAAGGAACTAAAGAGAACGAGAACCAAAAGATAAGATCCCTGAGAGCATGCATGGGATGCAGTTACTCACCCGATAGAGTGAAAAGGGATGCAGTTACTCGAGCAAAGCAAAGCTAATAGGTCTCATAGGTGAAAGAATTAGAATGCCCATTCCAAAGCCAAAGACAAGAATAGAATTGAGTAAGTAAGGCTACAGACAAAGAGGCAGAGCCAAAGCATTCAGCAGTAGCAGGTCAAGAAGTTGTAGTCAATCGCGGCAGTTTCAGAATAATCTCCTGCGGTGACTGTACCAGCTCAAGAATATAGCCCATTTTTGAGTCAAAAAGGAATGTGCCATCCAAATCCAAGGTTTACGCGAAAATGAATGGTGCAAAGTCTCAAGCTCAAGCAGATGAAGCTGGTGTAAATGTCCTGAGGTATCTTAACCGCCAGCATGCTTACTGTATCTCTCACTGGCTCAGCACCTGATTCTTATCCATCGGCAGAGCGCCCCTTATTCTTCTTCTTATAACCGAAACCCTTGCAATGAGTGTCCGGGCATACCTGTGGTAGTGGTAGCGCCTCTTTCCGGATCCGGCAGCAGCTACAAGGAAATGCAAAGATGCAGATGCAGAATGAAAAGTTACAGAGTACAGCTCAGTCGCGGAAAAGAAAGCTTCAAAGTAGAAGTCTTTAGATCCGGGTTAGAAATGATGAACCAGTTATGATTCCATTTAGGATAGGAGTCAAGATCAGACGTTCCAGGCAGACAACAAGTTATGAATTGTGAGCCAATTCCTACGAACCAATTCACGATGTTGCTTAGTAGGAAAAAGCAGCCAGCCTCTTCGAGCTCAGTCACAAGTATCTATCCGATTTATGAACAAATTCCTCGTTCAATCAACCCCAGATCGTCACTCAAGTGTCATTCATGAGTCACCGCCCCTTTACAAGGCTTCGAAGTGCACAATTCATGGACAGACAAATAAAGGAAAGGATGGATTCGGCTTCAAACTCAACTCAAGGTAGAATGTGAATGGTCCAGCTTATTACAAGTATCTAAGAGAAAGGTCTGTTGGTTGCAAGGTACACAGCAGATGCGGATATAGCAGGTTTTGGGTTTTGACACTCCTATTCCATTATCCTAATGAGGGACCAACCAGTTCAAGGTACAGGGTATCGAGATATCAAGCAGATGTAGATGCAAGGAAATCCTACTCTAAAATGAACCAATTATTCGCTATTCAATTCATTCCCCTTAGGGGAGTATGCCCAAACAAGGTAGAAAGACTGAACTTGGTATTACACATTACCCACGTCGGTCGAAACCAAGTAAAGGACTCCTTCTTTTAAGGGACCAGTAAGAGTAATGACTCAAGGAACTCAACCAATACAGAAAGACAAAGGATCCCTGATCAATCACATTGTGGGGTTGGGATGAAGTTACGTATCACAAATAAATAGGACTCTAGGTTAGGGATCGGATCAAGTCACTCCAACGAAAGGTGAGGGATTTATGGAATGTATATGGTAATGTAATTGGCTCGCCCTCGTGGGGCGAGGGGGACCTCATAGGCAGAGGGTCGACGCCTAGGGTGAGGGATAAGATAAGGCACTCGACTGAGAAGACAAGGGTTTGTTTACAGGCTCTACTATAAAGAGAGGGTTTGTTTACAGGAATTACTATAAGGAGAGGGAGGAAATTGATTTGCTCACCCGATGCGGCCAAAAATGACCAAGAGGAAAAAGAGAGAGTACGATGGAATAATAGCTCCCTTCGTTCCTTTTCCCTTCGTTCCTTTGTTGAAATGAAAGCAGATAGGACAGTTGTTTTGCTTAACATGGGAGTCGAGTATCACTATACAGCCAGAAGTCAGTTACCAAATGAGGTAGCTTGGCGATAAGCGAACCAATGGAAAGAATCGAGGCAATTCAGTGCTTTAAAGTAGTGATTCAAGTTTTGCTATTGATTGGTTGAATTGCGATGAAATAGAAAGAAATGAACCCCAATTCTACCCCAAAAAGCGATACTCCCCTATAGGAAAAACCAAGCGAAATCCTTCTCCTTTTCAATCCTTTGGAAAGTCAGTTTTGACCCAACAAAACGGAGAGTCCGAAGATGGAAAAGAAATGACTTAGAAGAGACATTTTTTCACGATTGAAAAAAAAAACGAGAGAAAAAAGTGATCGAACCCCCGTGTTTTGGGTATCAATTGGTCGAAAATGCGCCATTTCTAGGAGGAAAGAATTGACTATAAAAAACATACGGGAATGTAGAAACCTGCGGGTTCTAATCCAGGTACGGCTCAATTGTATTTGTATTTCTGCCCGGGCACATTCCTTTATCTCTCGTTATCCCTATTCATAAAACCCGAGTTATTAAATAGATCGTTCGGGAAGCAAGTCTACATCTGTATCCCGGATTACTTCCTTTAGTTGCCCTCTTACTCGGCTGCTAAGGGGAGGAATGAATCCCTGCTCGAGTAAGGATTTAAGGGAAATACCACCAACTCCCGGATAAGGTCAACCTGTAATTGATTCCATAGGCCTAAATCGTTCGTAAAATAACTCCGATATATGAATTCTGAATCCCTATAAACCGGATCCCCCATGTGTTCTAGACCTCTATCTCAATGTCTTTATCGATTTACCTATATTCAATAACTTCACCAGCTTAGCTTTACTGAGGTTGTACCATCTCTAACATAGTATTCCCCGGGATAGGTAAAACCGAGTCAAATGGGATATAGAGTTGCGTAATCCCTGTTGTACCTGCTCCCCTTGCTTGAGTTGCTTAGCTGCACTTGAGTTCCTTAGCTGCCTTGCTTGGTTTTCCTTGCTTTCATATCAGTATTTCCATATTCGACTAGTTAGACTCGTTAGATATGAGATTAGGTAATCCATTTTAGAGTCCTAAATCTAGCGTTTATCCGTTCTGATATATGAATACCTATTGATTCCTATAGATTTGGTAGTTATTTCTAGATTCGTAAGATTAGGGCTCAAACCTACGTAATATTTTGGATAGGATTTCTTTTATCTTTTCCTCTCCTCACCCCTATTGGTCGAGATATAAATAACCTATTGGTAACAATAAGACTTAGTCTCTTTTGTACCAAAGTTCGAAAAAGGGAACATTTAGATACTCCATCTATAAGCAAAAGCTTACTTGACTATTTTCCCTCGGTAGCGAGATTGAGGTTTTTAACTAGTTTATCTCGCCCATATATAGATGGCTTGGATTCATGTCTTTGCAACCACACAAAGAAGAGAGGTTCGACAGTTCCTATCTTATCTTTCGGCTCAGTCTCATCTCAGTCTTGCACAGATGTTGCTTGAAAATGACCTAGTTGGTCTGTCACATTTACAGCTACAGATGATGTCTTATCCTAGTTATTTGATCTGATTTCTACATTTATTACATTTCTTGGTCTCATACTCATACATGAAAATTGTATGTTTGCTAAATCGTCTATGCATTGCTATATATTATCTTAGTTGACAATGAGCACTCCATGCTCTAGACGATAAATGCATTTGAGGTGAGGTACCAAGTGACTCGCCTGATAAGGTTAGGGTGAAAGAGGTACAAGGTGCGAGACCGAACGAAGGGAGAGGTATTGTATTGCCCTGTGAACCCACAGGTTTCGATTTAAGAGTCTCTTCAAAGAAAGATGTTACCTTTTTTAGGAAGCTCCTCAAAATGGCTAAAAAGTAACTCAAATGACGTGTTTTAGCAACTCATTTCTTACGTTTTCCAAATGACATAATATACGCTAATAAGAAAATCACTCCTCGAAAAGTCTCCCAATTTCGCACTTTTACGAAGGAACGACTCACTTTTGTCCCATGCAAAACGCGAGTTTTTCTTGAGAATTGAATATGCGTATAGCTCCAAAATGACATAGGACAAAAGTCCAAGGTACTTTTGTACTCGACGCGCCGGAGAGGTACTTTTGTACGAGACTCTTGGGAGAGGTCATTGGGGAACTCAAAGGGGAGCCCAAGATAGAGCAATTGCACAATCTCATACATCAACGAAGGAAAACAAAACCTCAAAAGGTGCAGGTGTTATCGATAGAACTCAAAAAAGATACATAAAATAAAACATGCTGTTGGAAACTGTCAGTAGATATTGTTCCCATTTTACGAGAGATTGTCAGAAAGAAATTGTAGTGAAACTCACCTCACGTATACCTGATAGTGAGACTCTTCAATCGATTGCAAGGAACGAATACATAGGCCGTGAGATACCAATATAACAACGAAACGGACTAGGACTCTTTCTTAACTAAAGGTAAAGAAAGGGAGCAGAAGTGTGACAGATCACAAGGACTTGCCTCGGATACTATGCTAGACTGCCAGGTATTAGAAGGACATCCCTCAACCAAATGAGCTAGCATAAGACAGAGGGCGAAGTATATAATACCTTCATTTGCCTACCTTAGGTAGCAAGATGGAGATTCTCCGTTTTGGATAGTTCATATAGCTGTTAATTCAATCTCTTGACTTCGTCCCTTGTGAATGGAATAATTGAATTGAATAGCATTGGCCTTGGTTATATAGGTAGTACTATATAGCTCTGTTAGCGATCCGGAATAATAGAATGATTAAGCCCAGTCATTGATGGCTATTTCTGCTAATCTTAGTTCCTTTTATACGGATAACTAACCCATTGCATTGATAGGCCTAAGAATCCAGCCTTTCTATGCCTGTGCCGCTACTCCTTCGTAGTTCCTTTCCTTACACTGACTTTTGGGCTCGATCTACAGAAGAAAGAGGGAATTCTTACTGATTGAATTGATATATAGTAGGTAGCCATGAAGGAATGAAAACTATCCCATTCCTCTCTATTCCCAGAAGAATATTTTATGTTATATTGCAACATAACACGACCCGCGGTAGCGTACCTACACCTACCGTTGGCAAGAGATCCAAATAGGGAGTAAGGCACAATGAGACGTACTATAGTAATGAGTTTCATTTTGCAAGACCGAGTTGCGGTCAAAGAAGTATAAGGGCCGCGCATTCAATGCGGTTAACCACGGCTTTGTCTTAGGATCTATGACCGCAACGATGAAGATCCAGATGGGAATCGCATGATCCTCATCCACCCATGCACAGGGCAGGTTTGTGGACAGCTTTAGATATGTCTTCGTGGAGGACCCTTACCTTTTCCGTCACGAATCTGACGAGGATGAAGAGGGGGAGGGTTGGGATGCAGAGGATTCCAATGAGGAGCCCTGCGACCGCAAGAAGGATTTCCTTAGAATGAGAGTCAGAGAGCTCCATCCTTCGGGAGCTCGGGGGTTGGGTTGAGGAGGATGGGGAGTCTTTGGACCTCAAGAAGGCTTTATGCCGAGTGATTTTGAAAGAGTTACCCTCTTTTCTCTTCTCCTTTTTCTCCTTATGTATATTTTGGTATGGGGTATCGTGACCCGCTGGCTTATGCCTACTGCATTTGCTAGGGATTCTTTGGAAATATTTGGAATAGACGACCTACGAATGGGTCGTATTACTCTTCATTTCGATTTGATGCAATAAGGTTCTTTCCACTTGGTTTCATGTTGATAAGATCCTTAGATTTAGCAGCCCCTTACTTAGGATGGTATAGCCTTTATCGCGTGTCATACGCGGTAAAGAATACGAATGCTATTCATTCAGGTCTCTTGACTAAGAGCAAGAAGATGACTAAGAGCAAGAAGAGGATGATTCCACTGCTCTTCTTAGTGAGATTAGCCGTGGGTGTGTTCGTATAGGGTTAGGAAAAGGTCTTTTCGTTGGATCTAGTAGCTATCGAGAAGACAAGACAGAGGCTATAAAACATGCATTTAACCGCCTAAATCATACTCTCATGGGATGGGAGATTACACATGAGGATGTAAATACGGCCGTTAAACGGCTCCTTATCTTTGTCTGTGTCGGTTTCCTTCTTGTAAAGACAGATAGCTGAAAGAGTGAGCCAAAGGATTGAAAAGGATTTGGATTTCATACCTTGTCTTTGTTTTGTTTGGGTAGAGCAATTACAAAGCTAACAGTTCATTTGCCGGACCGGACCTGGATTCGAACCCTAAGGTTTAGGAATTACCGTATGTGGTGTTACCTTTTTCTTTGTATCCGAGAAAACAAGCTAAAATCACGGGAAAACGCAACTTTTTTGTTAAGTTTTTAAAAGTATTTTGTTATGACATAATATACGCGATTCTAATAATCTCTCTCCCCTACGGTCTCTCATCGACCCACAGTTTGTTTCTAAATTCTCAAAAATGAAGAAAGTTGAATTCCTGAACCCAACCCCTAGAGTCCACTTCTTCCCCATACTACCAGTGAAAGGGAAAATGTAAAGACTACCATTAAAGAAGCCCAAGCCAGACTTATTATATCCATGTGAATTATGTCCACTATCTCTTTGAATGAATTATTTCATTATTGTTCACTAATAATAGTTCAATTCTTGTCGAAGAGTCAAAAGGGGATTCGGTAGCAACCCCAGACCCCTTCACGAAAGACTCCCAAAAATATGCTTGTATCTTATAAAAAGTTCTTATATGATTTCTGATTTTCTCCTAGAATTGGGGAACATTCTGCGAGGTCTATCAGCAAACCAGAAAAGGGGATTTCGTGTCTTTTCTTTTGTTGATCAGGCGACACCCAGATTTGAACTGGGGAACAGGGATTTGCAGTCCCCCGCCTTACCGCTCGGCCATGTCGCCAAAAGGATATAAAATAGATGCAAATATTCGCCTTTTGTTTGGTTTTGTTTGGGTAGAGGTATTCCTCAACTTCTTTTTTTTTATTATTGTACTTGTATCTTGAATCAACATGCCTTGCCTAAAAGAAACGAAAACTTTACCTGGGAATTGAATCTGTCCCTTCGATTGATTGTATAGTATCTTAAAACATAAAATATCTAAAAAGAAAAAATCCCCTCTCTTTTGAAACGAAAAATATGGATTTTCGGTGGCAAAAGCCAGACGAGTTGGAACCCTAAACTGTTGGCTGTAAAATCCCGGGCGCCTTTTCTATTTGAATTTCAAACTTCCTTTCCCGTTTTAGATCTCTCAACAACAACCCCTTAGCCCATAGCTCAATTACAAATTCAAAAAGAAATCCCAGTCATTTTTCTATTTGACATTTGATTGTATACTTGCTTATGTACCCAACAAAGAGTGGGCGGTTGCTCTATTTTCGTCATAGAATGATTCAACTTCGATGAAATCGGAAAAGTTCCATTCATTTTTATACCACTCCATGTGATGTGGGCGAAAGTGAATCGGATTCCAATATTTCTTCTTTTTATTGATTCCTGTCAAATCCTGTCAAAAAAACATTGGAGTAAGGGGAATATCTTTTCTATTTTTTAATGAGTCTCTTTTCTTTTTATGTTATTTTGCGTTGTACAATTCCTTCCTTTGTTTGTGGGATCGTTTTCTCGCGAGAGGTAATGAAAAGAATTATAGAACGGATTGCTCTCTATGCCTAGATCACGGCACGGATAAATGGAAATTTTCTTGATAAGACCTTTTCAATTGTGGCCAACATCTTATTACGAATAATTCCGACAACCTCAGGAGAAAAGGAGGCATTTACCTATTACAGAGATGGTGTGATTTGATTCTTTTTTTTTGAATATGAATTTGACCGATCAGTAATCAAAATCTTCGTTTTTTTTGACTTTTGTTTTTGTAAATAATCTTCATTTCGTTATGAACTTCTCGTTTATCTTCCTCTTCCAAGGCTTTTACCTCTACTCGCGGCGTAATTCAAAATCAAGCATGATACGACCATTCTAGGAAAAATCGCATTTGGAAACTCATGCCAAACAAAAAAAATGGACACTATTATTTTGATAGAGGGAACGCCGAAAAGTCCGCGGACATTAAAGTGAGAAATGTTGGCAACTGCTAGCAAATGCACCACCGTGCACCCATTACTTATGGCCTCCGCTTTCCCTGGCCCTTCCTCGTCTTGAGAAGAGAACTCATGGACCTAAAAAGAAATATATAATTGATCAGTACCTCCTTTATTTGGTTGAATCTTCTTGAATAAACCAAAACCGCGCGGGCGCGGGCGCGAGTCGCCTCTGGGGTTGGGGTGTTTTTTCGACTCAAAACTTTTCGAATTCCCGGTAGAAATAGATTTCGCTAATGACAAAGCTTTGAGCGCCGCCCCAGACCCTTTTCCTTTCCAGATATTTGGACGAATTCGCTTTTTTGAGCTAGAAATCAATCCTTTTTTTTTGGAACTGCCATTGTTTAAAAAGTCCTTCATTGCTATAGTTGGATGTGAGAGACATCTATTGTTTAAAAGAAATTCTTCTTTATTGCATTTCCTCTATTTATCTTATCTCCTTTCTCTTTAGATTACATTAACTTCGATTTCATTACTTTTTTATGGAATATACAAAAAAATATTCATGGATTATGCCCTTCATTCCACTTCCCGTTCCTATGTGGCATAGGGGTGGGACTTCTCCTTTTTCCAACGACAACAAAACATCTTCGCCGTATATGGGCCTTTCCTACTCTTTTTTTGTTAGGGATAGTGATGCTTCTTTCGGCCTATTTATCTATTCAGCAACTAAATAGAAGTTATATCTATCAATATGTATGGTCTTGGACCATCAATAATGATTTTTCTTTAGAGTTTGGTCATTTGATAGATCCACTTACTTCTACGATGTCAATCTTAATTACTACTGTTGGACTTACAGTTCTTATTTATAGCGAAAATTTGATGTTTCATGATCAAGGATATTTCAGATTTATTTATTATATGGCTTTTTTGAATGCTTCAATGTTGGGCTTAGTTACTAGTTCTAATTTAATCAAAATTTCTTTTTTTTGGGAATTCGTTGGAATGTGTTCTTATCTATTAATAGGCTGGCAGGTTTACACGACCCGTTGCCGCAAAGGCCTGTCAAAAAGCATTTGTAACTAATCGTGTAGGGGATTTCAGTTTCTTATTAGGAATTTTGGGTCTTTATTGGATAACGGGTAGTTTCGAATTTCGAGATTTGTTTCAAATATTTAATAACTTGGTTCATAATAATGAAATTCCTTTTTTATTTTTGACTTTGTGCGCCTTCTTATTATTTGGGGGCGCGCTTGCTAAATCTGCGCAATTTCCCCTTCATGTATGGTTACCCGATGCCATGGAAGGACCTACTCCTATTTCAGCTCTTATCCATGCTGCTACTATGGTAGCCGCAGGAATTTTTCTTGTAGCTCGGCTTCTTCCTCTTTTCATAGCCATACCTTCCCTATTGAATCTAATATCTTTGATAGCTATAATAACAGTCTTTTTAGGAGCTACTTTAGCTCTTGCTCAAAAGGATATTAAGAGGGTTTTGGCCTATTCTACAATGTCTCAACTGGGTTATATGATGTTAGCTCTAGGCGTGGGTTCTTATCGAGCTGCTTTATTTCATTTGATTACTCATGCTTATTCGAAAGCATTGTTGTTTTTAGGGTCTGGATCAATAATTCATTCAATGGAGGCTCTTGTTGGATATTCTCCAGAAAAAGTAAGAATATGGTTCTTATGGGCGGTTTAACAAAACATATGCCAATCACAAAAACAGCCTTTTTATTAGGTACACTTTCTCTTTGTGGCATTCCACCTCTTGCTTGTTTTTGGTCCAAAGATGCAATTCTTAATGATAGTTGGTTGTATTCCCCGATTTTCGCAATAATAGCTTTTTCCACAGCGGGATTTACCGCATTTTATATGTTTCGGATCTACTTACTTACTTTTGAAGGACACTTAAATGTGCATTTTCTAAATTATAGTGGAAAACGAAGTAGTTCTTTGTATTCAATATCTTTATGGGGAAATGCAGGACTAAAAACGATGCAAAACCCTTTTATTTTTGAAAACTTCATTAACAATGAATAATAAGCAAAGGGTGCCGTTTTTTCCATTTTTGTTATAGCCATTGGAGCCGCTGAAGCAGCTATTGGACCGGCCATTCTTTCGTCAATTTATCATAACAAAAAATCAACTCGTATTAATCAATCGAATTTATTGAAAAAGTAGTATTAATCAGAAAAATGAGACTATTATTATTCATCAATTTGCATGGGCCTGTATGATATGAAACCTAGGCGCTATTTGCGAAAACGGAGGAAGTCAAAGTATCTTTTCCCTTTTTTCTTTTTTCATTTTATTTGAAGAGTCAACTCAAAGGTAGGTTGCAAAATTCTGCTAAATCATTGATTCATCTGGTGTATAAATAGTTGAGTTATTATCAAATAAATTGACTAGATCGAAAATTGTTGTTATGACGTTTCCAAATTGTTAGACCCCAACAACTGGTATCAGAGCCCGGTTCGTGGTAAGTGGGAGCAATGGCAGAAGAAGGGAAAGTTCGAATCGACAAGTTCGACGGGAAGGATTTTGGATTCTGGAGGATGCAGATTGAGGACTATCTGTACCAGAAGAAGCTGCACGAACCTTTGTCAGAGACCAAACTAGAGAAGATGAGTCCGAGTGACTGGCAGTTGCTAGATCGGCAGGCTCTTGGTGCGGTGCGGTTGACATTGGCGAAGAATGTTGCCTACAACGTCATGAAAGAGAAGACTACCTACGGACTGGACTCATAACGGCGCTATCAAATATGTATGAAAAACCGTCTGCATCAAACAAGGTATATTTGATTCGTAAATTGGTTAATACGAAGATGAGGGAAGGTGCTAGTGTTACCAATCATGTGAATGAATTTCATTCAATACTATCAAGATTAGTGTCGGTGGATATTCAATTCGATGATGAGGTACAAGCCCTATTGTTGTTATCTTCGTTGCCTGATAGTTGGTCAGGAACCGTTACAGCAGTTAGTAGTTCATCGGGAACCACTAAGTTATCGTTCGAAGGAGTAAGGGACTTGATTCTCGGGGAAGATATCCGCAGAAGGAATCTAGGAGAATCGTCAGGCTCCGTGTTGAACGTGGAGGGCAGAGGTAGGAAGTCTGAAAGGGGAAAGAGTAACGGGCGTGGAAGATCGAAGTCCAGGAAGCGAGGTCAGTCTAAGAATAGAACTGATACGACTTGTTGGAATTGCCAACAAACTGGTCACTTCAAGTATCAGTGCCCAAACCCGAAGAAGGAAAGAAAGGAGGACAACTCGGTTCGATCAAAAACCCTCAAGCAGAAGTGAAGGAGTCAAAAGATCATGTGCAAGAGCAGGTAGAAAGAGTGCCCCCAGGCTTTCTTCGGAATAAGATAGATCAAAAACAGCAACTGTCTTTGTCTGTACATCTCAACCTGACTCCTTTTGGCTTTTGGACGGCCACTATCTTAGACAGTTAGTTCCCCCTAGCTTTCAAGTCAAGGTCAACAACTGACAGCTTTCGTTGGCCTGCAGGGAGTCCTTTCTTAACCTCAATCCGCTTAGATCCCGGTCAAGCCCTAAGAAAAGAGACTTTTTCATGAAGCTACATTAGCCAACAATTCTACTTGGCATTAGCATTTTATTTCGGAAGGAAGTGGAAGGTATATTGGAACTTTTCCACGACCTCATCACGAGAAATAAGAAAGGCTGGTCTATGGATCGCGAGACACTCTAGCCGCAGGAAAAGAGGCCCTGAACCAGGGTACCTAATCGGTAAAGAAAGACAGGCTTACCTCTCCAAGTCGACCCGGTGCGGAAGATCCCGGCGGATCCTACCTAACATGGGAAAAGGCATTTTTCTATTTCTATTGGTGAGACCAACTAGAACATGACGAAATACTCGGTGATTACAAATGCTAAATAACTTCTTGTGTTGATGGGTTGATAGTAAGTGCTTTGATCCCGTCCTAAGACGAAAAAATGACGTATGTAATCTTCATGTGAAGTGAAAAGCGCGGTCGAGGAAGAAATGGTCCCCTAACTGCTCAAGACAGACTTTTCAACTCTTTTCCCTTTTATTCTATTCTTGCACGATTCATAATTTCGTATAGAAAGAAAGAGAAAAAAAGAGATTCTCGTCTCCTAACGGAATTGAATGAAGAATGGCTTTTTTGGTCCCTTTCGTCCAGTGCTTAGGACATCGTCTTTTCATGTCGAAGACAGGGGTTCGATTCCCGAAAGAGATCGGTAGTCATTCTCGGCAGCTTTCAGTTAGTCTTCATTGCTGAGTGATCTGATCTCTCGCTCTTTCTTCTTCGATTTCATTACTTTATGGATCGTACAATTAGGAAAATCAAGATGGATTCTTGACTCTTTATATGTAACTGGATCTTTCACAAGGCGCGAAGCGGGCTAATCCATCTTTGTAATGTAATATAAGAGGAAGACTTACTCTCTCTCCCTCCATTGAAAAAAGAAAGGTCTTCCATCTCGTATTGTTAGCTCTTCCATCTTGCTAGAAATAGAAAACGGCACTTCATTCCATAGAAGTTAGACGACGAAGGAAAGTCAGAGGTGAGTGCGCTAGCACGAATTGGCGTAAGAGCTTAGCATCTCCATCAAGAGAGTACTATCTTGACTGGTAAAAAGCAAGCTTTATTCATTGAATCACGTCATCATCCCTATATTTCATTTCATTTCGGTAAGATGAAGAAGACGGTATGACTACTAAGGTGGAAAAGGTGAGTCCCAGAGAGATCAGGGTATGGAAGAGAATGTTGAGTTTAGAATGCTCTATGTGGGTTCGAATGAGTGGAAAGAATGAGGAACTCTCTTGCTGGTTGACAGGTAGAAGAGCCAAAACCAACCAAGGAATGAGTTCGTAGAACGCTGGAATGAAAGAGCTTATATAGAAGCATGTTGGTTGATTCTTTGGATTCAGGCTGGCACTTTTTTCCTTCGCTATGTGCTTGCTGAGGAAAGTGATCGATCGATGGACGGATAAATGGCTATAATGAGGAAAGGGGACCTAAGCAAAAGTCAAGTCCCTCTCTTGATGGCGAATCTTGATTGATTGACTGAGACGTTGAAGCGATTCGGAGAAAGAAGAAGCATGGCATGAGATAGGCGGCAGAAAAATGGACGATAGAGAATTACTTGACTCGATGCTTGCTCCAACCCAGAAAGAAATGTTGAGTCAACAATCAGCGAGAGGGGCACGTACCATGAGATCGAGACCAGCACCTTGCTTAGGGTTCCCAACTTCGTTGAAGTTGCCTTCTCCAAATATCCCAGAAAGTAGGGGCTTCAAAGTGAACAAGCGAGAAAGTTTCCTTTGAGAAAGAAGAGGGCGCGCTAGCTTACTAATATAATAATATAGGGCTTTTTAAGTCGGAATCGATTCTAGAATAGCAGAAGTGCTACTTAGTAGTAGAAAGTAGGAGAGAGAGGGGACTCTATCATACCTGATCCTAGGATGAGTACTAGGTCCCCTGTCTTTGGCAGGAAGGAAAAGTCCCTCTCCTTACGGACCCTCGGTAGAGTGAGTCTACTTAGCGAACTGGCAGGACGTGGAGATCGATTGATCAATATGAATCTCGAGAGTGGAGACCACCCACCGCCCCCTTGTCCTTGTCCTGGAGGCTCTCCGGCCGGGGAGGGGCTTGCTATCGTAACCTTTTCTCCCGGTCTATGTGGAGTGACGAACCCATTTCTTTCGGTCTTATTAAAGAACGAGAGTCCATTCTAGCCTTCTTCCTCAATAGCTCAGTGGTAGAGCGGTCGGCTGTTAACCGACTGGTCGTAGGTTCAAATCCTACTTGGGGAGAATGGAGAGTCTTCGCTTTTCTGACCCCGCTTCGCGACAACGAGTATATAAATAACCTCTACTTCGACTGACTTTCAAAACTAGAAGAATCGTGGGACAAGTGGGAAGTTTATTCCATCGTCCCCTCATCCATAGTTCTTCGAACGTCCTTCTTTCCTTCCAGACCCAGTGTCTTACGACCCAGCACTCCTTCGCATACCAGACAGAGTCTTAAGACCTTCCGTCCCCTCTCAATCAATCGGCCAATTCGTCACCTCCAACTCACGCTTCGTCCTTCTTAGAACCCATTTATTTAGTGTGGACTCGGCCCGGGAAAGGGAGAGTGGCTGAGTGGTCAAAAGCGACAGACTGTAAATCTGTTGAAGTTTTTCTACGTAGGTTCGAATCCTGCCTCTCCCACTTCATCTGCTAAGAGGGCGCCCCTGGCCCTTCTTAGGTTCGTCGAGTTCAGGTTCGATCTCCTGTCCTAACGTTTCTAACATTTGAATTAGTCTAAGTTTCATTCAACGTTCCCGAAATGGATCCTATCCAATATTTGACATTTTCTATGATCATCTTTCTTTTAGGTATTTGGGGGATACTCCTTAATAGACGAAATATTCTCATTATGTTAATGTCAATTGAACTAATGTTATTAGCTGTGAATTTCAACTTTTTGGTATTTTCCGTTTCTTTGGATGATATGATGGGTCAATTATTTGCCTTATTGGTTCTAACCGTGGCAGCTGCGGAATCTGCTATTGGATTAGCCATTTTCGTAATTACTTTCCGAGTACGAGGAACTATTGCTGTAGAATTTATTAATAGCATTCAAGGTTAAAAAATATTTCTATAGTTTCAAATACGAAGTTCTTTGACTTTTGACTTGGCAGGGTCGGGGCCCTTCTCGCTGGGTGAACACTCAAATAGAAATGGGTTCCATTTGTTATCCTAATAATTTCTTCATTTTCCTTGGAAAAAAACAAGGCTCAAAAAACTCTAACGAAAGAAAGGCGCGAAGCGGGCTCCTCCAACCAATTACAAGGAGAGAGAGAGCAGAACAAAAAACAGGGAAAAAGCAAAATGATATTTACTAGCAAAAAACGATTTGCTGTTATTCTTTTTATTTGTGCATTAAGTTCAAAGCAAATATTGATATATAATGAAGAAATTATTGTAGCTTTTTGTTTTATAGCATTTATCATGGTAAGTCGGAAGAGTTTAGGTAATACTTTCAAAGGTATTCTTGACGGAAGAATCCAGGCTATTCGAGAAGAATTGCAAAAATTCCTCAATCCTAACGAAGCCCTTCTTCTTCAATCCAATGAAGAACAAGGCAACCTTAGGACCAGCTTGCGAATTTGTGGCACCGTAGTGGAATCGTTACCAATGTCACGCTGTACGCCTAAGTGCGAAAAAACAGTGCAAGCTTTGTTATGCCGAAACTTGAATATTCAATTATCAACCCTTCTGAATGCTCTTCATTTTCGTCGCATAAGTGTTCAAGACGATCTAGTCACAGCCTTTCACTTCTCAGTGAGAGAAAGGTTTGCCCCCGGGGCTTTGTTGAAAAGTTCTATAGTAGAACTCATTCGAGAGGGCTTGGTGGTCTTAAGAATGGTTCGGGCGGGGGGTGTGTAGTCGCTTACAGCGAAGCTTATGGGGAGAAGACTCATTTTGCATTCTATATAGGGGAGCTCTTGTGAAGCCTAGAGAGGCGGAAGCGGCAAATCAATCGCTTCTATACCGAGTTCAGTTCCCCTTAGCTTAGTAGCAACACTCTTTCTTTCTACTGGCGTGGCGCTGCTGGATGCTTCTGATCAATAGGAATAGGAGGAATCAAAAAGCTTATGATGACCATCTATTTGAGTCGATCATTTCCAAGATCTAATTCGAGTTTTTTCTTATCTAGGGGAAGCCGCTTCAAATCTGAAGTTTTACGCTTAGACTTAGACGAAAATAGAGTCTTCGTGGTGGATGCAGGACTTGGGACCCCCAGAATTTGTGTGCAAGATGAGATTCTACGAGTTCCAATCAACGGAGCCACCAGGTTTGAGAATGAGGTGGGATTCCTGGATCGAGTGGCCGGTAAATCACGGAATAAAATAAGAAGGCATATTTTGGAGAGATTCTTCATCAAGCTAGTGGTCGCTAAACTACCGATCAAAAGAAAAGAGCGAACAACCTGGAGGTTGCGTTCTTTGTTGGGATCCTATGGTGTAATGGCTGGTGAACCGCCTCTTCTTAATCCACGAACATTCAGACATATACTCGTTTTTATGAAACTGAGGGAGATGAGGCGCACAAATACAAAGGTCAAAGGCTTTTTTTTGAAAAGATTAAGAAGACGTAAAGGTTCTAAAAGAAGTTATCTAGTAGGCATCGCAGGTTTCCGTCTTTTTCATAAAATCCGGCGTTTAAATAAAAAAAAAGAGGGAGCTTTCTATTCTTATAAGGGAGAAATAGAAGTTCTTCCATAATAAAAGGGTAGGGGAGAAGCAAGCCGAATCTCTGATCGATCTGGACACATAAGAAATTCTCGGCGTCGACCGTAAGTCAAGTAACTCAGTGAGTGCTTTCTAACTTAGGAAGAAGGCTTGGCTTTTGGAAGAGCAAAAAGAAATACGAACAACCGCGCTGGTCGTGTAATAGATCTACTTTCATGTTGGAGCAGCAAGAGCTAGCATGAAAGTTCCATTTCAGGGAAGGACGACGTACCATGATACTTTCTGTTTTGTCTAGCCTTGCTTTGGTCTCTGGTTTGATGGTTGTACGCGCTAAAAATCCGGTACATTCTGTTTTGTTTTTCATCCTAGTCTTTTGCAACACTTCAGGTTTACTTCTTTTGTTAGGTCTCGACTTCTTCGCTATGATCTTCCTAGTAGTTTATATAGGAGCTATAGCTGTTTTATTCCTATTCGTTGTTATGATGTTCCATATTCAAATAGCGGAGATTCACGAAGAAGTATTGCGCTATTTACCAGTGAGTGGTATTATTGGACTTATCTTTTGGTGGGAAATGTTCTTCATTTTAGATAATGAAAGCATTCCATTACTACCAACCCAAAGAAATACTCTCTCTCTGGGATATACGGTTTATGCCGGAAAGGTACAAAGTTGGACTAATTTGGAAACATTGGGCAATTTACTTTATACCCACTATTTCGTCTGGTTTTTGCTTCCTAGTCTGATTTTATTAGTAGCCATGATTGGAGCTATAGTACTTACTATGAATAGGACTACCCACGGAGCGGTGAAAAGACAGGATGTATTCCGACGAAATGCTATTGATTTTAGAAGGACTATAATGAGGAGGACGACAGACCCACTCACGAACTAAACGACTCTTTTGTATTTTGAGAGTAGCCTGCTATTAATTAATATTAATGTTGAACCTAACAGAAAAGTCTTTTTTTTCATGGGAGTCATTCGTTGAGTCAAGGTCAATTTCCTATTAAGAAGCAAGGCCTGGAAGTGGAAGAATTCTATTGAAGGACCAACGCACTTATCTGTCTGCCTATCTGTATGCACAAGCATTTACATTCTGCTTTTTCTTTCACGGAAAAAAGTGATTGGAGGCGAGCTCATGAAGAACCATGTCCCTGGCTGGCTAACATTATTCCTTCTTAGGTAGGTCCGTGCCCATGCCAGTCCTCTATACCTTATACCTGGTCTGCCATTTTTGATAGCATTTTTTGAAGTGGCTCTACTGCGAGCTTCGCTTCCTTTCACTGGAAATGAAATTCGAAGTTGTAAGCAGACCTTAGCGCTTAACTGCTCATAGGATATTCTATTTCTTCCAGAATGCGTCTTATCACTCTTGCTTCAAAGATCCGTTCCTAATAGGTGGAGGCTTATTCACTTCCCCCCAATCAAGGATGAAAACTAAGAAAGGGCAGAGCCTAAGACAGTCAAAGGGAGAGGTCATTTCTTTCTCGGGAGAGGAGAGGAGATGCTCGACTGAAAGGAGAGGTACCAAGTGTTGACTTGCCAGGAGAGGTCGAAAGTGCTCGACTTGCCAGGAGAGGTCGAAAGTGCTCGACTTGCCAGGAGAGGTCATTTCTTTCTCTTTCGCCGTAAAGTGAAAGTGCGCCTGATAAGGCAACGAAGTAATGAGTTGGAGGTATTAACCGATTGACAGACAAAGGTCAAAAACCTTGCATTCGACTGATATGATCTCTTGATCATTCAGGACACACGATCTGTGACACCGGCACTTTAGTCAAAGGAGCTGCCAGCCCTTATCAGACTAAGTCAACGGATTCCACCTAAGATGTATAAGTCCAAGATGAACTATGTACACAATTCACTCAGAGTCCTCATTAAGCACAACACAAAGAAAGTCAGTCCCTTATAGAGATAAGCAATATGGTCAAAGGTACTTCAATGACAGAAAGCTAAAAGAAGTTTAGCTTCTCATAGGGTTTTGATCTAAAAGATATGCTACAGATATTAGTAATAAACCCAGTCAAAGAATTGACCGACATCAATCATCTTTTCATCCATCAAAACTACTAAGGTTTTTGACCTTATGCTAAAATATCTAACTTATCTTCGTAGTTTCCACGAATGGAAGGCTTTCAGAAGAATGGTATCGGGCGGTCCTTAGTTTCGCTGGGGGCACGTAATCCCAGTAAGAAATCCAAAAGAATATAGAACCAAGACTAGCTTTCAATGAGGTAAGGCTAGAAGGAGGAACTAGAACCAAGCTATCGACTAAAGGAGTCGAAGACTATTATAGAACCAAACTAAGCTATAGAGACTCTAATTCATATTTCGAAATTGATTATTATTATTTCTATTTTTGGGGGTGAGGTTTCGAAGCTGAGTCGAGATTAGAAGAGTGAGGCTCTGAAAGACCTTGTCTTATACATACCTCTGGTTGGAAGGAAATAATCTGTCACCAAGAAGATTTGTACCCGTTCATTCGATATAGAACTCAGAGTCAGGATCACACTATGAAAGCAGGCGTGAGGTATCGAACGGAGCTGGCTATAACATCCCAACTGACCAATAACCATCTATTCCGGCCACACCTTCCAAATCAGGCGGAGGATCCGACAGAAGTCCCTTACTTAGTTAGTCTCCGATAACAAGAAGATCCTTTACCTTGGTGCTAAGCGACTCTCTTATGGTATCGCCACAAATGCTACCAGCTGTCTCGATTGACTTCCTCCTGCTCGTACCTTCCTCGGGCATCTCACTGCAATTGGATGCTTTCATGCTACATGTGTTAACCGGTTGGAAGTGGTAAGCATATAAAAGCTGCACCAGTCATTATACTCACTCATACAGAGTCTTACATAGAACTAAGCCATTGTCCCCTCAGCATCCAGACTTATGCGAACCAGCATTCCATTGCATCGCAAAACCCTCTCCTTCTCCCCCAGGTTCGCTACTTTCATGTGTAAAGCATATTGCTAGCCAGCCACAAAGAAAGCAGGAATAAGAGCAGTCAGCCTACGCTAGCTCAACCTAGACGCTAAAACTAAGATAAGAAGCCCAACCAGGAGGAGGGGAAGATAAGACATCACAGGTACCTAAGACGTCCTTTCGGGTCCTAGGATCGAAGCGTAAAAAGTCTTAATGGTAATATGGATGGAGGTACTTCTGGAAAGGGGATGACAATCGGGAAGGAAAGTTTGGATGGGGATAGGTTTAGATTGAAGCTCTTTCTGAACTCTACTACAGTACCTTCTTTCCTTTTTTCTTTAACCTCTTCCTTTCAATCAATTACCTCTTCCGAATCTAGATGAATCTCACAGCCCTGGGATAGACGATTTACTAATCGAATAGATGGAAGAAATATTCTACGAATGCTGCTTGAGAAGTTTACGGAAGAGAGAGGGTAAGTCAAAGGATTGAAAAGGAGAAGGATTTATTCTGCTCTCTTTCTTATGGAGTGATTAGCCGCTTAAGCACCCTCTTTTACAAAATGAGCAGGATAGAGCGAATGACCCGTAATTGACTCAACATAGGAGTAAGGCGGATTTACGACTAAGGAATGAGGTATAGACTGACTGTCTTCGCCGGATCATCCAATATTGGTCCCTGTGCTAAATGAGGAGAGGAAAGAGGGACGAGGGACGAGTCCTGAGAGACGAGACAATCAGGAGAGGTAGGAAGTGCGAGACCTGCCAGGAGAGGTAGGAAGGAAAAGACTTCAAGGAGAGGCACGAAAGTACTCTCCTTCTTGGAGAGGTTATTTATATACTTGTTGTCGCGAAGCAAAGACTGTGAATCCAAGGTTATTTATATACTTGTTGTCGCGAAGCGCGCTCGACTGTGAAGAAGAGGTAATATACTTGTTACTTTGAGATATCCTTAGTGTTACTTCTGAGATAGATATCCTTAGTTGCTTTTTACTTGTTCTAAGTAAGAAGGTTTATACTGAACGATGGGAGAGGTTATTCATATCTCTTCCTGAGGTAATTTATGTGCTCGACCGAAGGAAGAGGTGCGAAGCGCTCTAAGAGGTACAAAGTCGACCGAAGGGAGAGATATTGTATATTGAACCCTTTGGTTTCAGAATTCCTTCATGTTCCAAGAAATATGTTACCTTTGGGATACTACTCCTAAAAATGTCCCATTTGCAACGAAAAATGACGCGTTTTAGCAACTCATTTCTTACGTTTTCCAAATGACATAATATACGATATTAAGAAGAAAACCTCTCGAAAAGTCTCCCAATTTCGCACTTTTAGGAAGGAAACGCTTACTTTTGCTCCATGGTAGATGCAAGTTTTTTATGGATAATCCCATTTCTTTCCAGAATTGAATATGGGTATAGAAAAAAAATTATATAGTACCTCCCTCTTTGTAGGTACTTTCGAGTACTTGTACTTGTAATTGTAAGACACTCAACTGTAAGGAAAAGCTCTTTATCATCTATTGCTCTAGTTTCTACTTTCCAGTTTCCAGGTCATTTATTTCTCGTTGTTTGTGAGAGGTCAGAAGGACTCGACTTGCCATCCAAGGTTATTTATTACTCGACCTTTGTGAGAGGTTATTTATATACTCGACTGAAAAGGAGAGGCACGAAGGTTAAGACCAAAGTGAGAGGTATTTATTACTCGACTGAAAAGGAGAGGTTATTTATATACCCTATTGTCACGAAGGACTCGACTGTTAAGGAGAGGTAATTTATATACTCGACCAAAGTGAGAGGAGCGAAGGTGCGAGACTGAAAGAAGAGGAAGAGGTAACAAGTGCTCAACCATGGGGAAGAGGGATAGTTTTCCTTAGATTTTCCTTAGGTGTAAGGACCGTATTCGATTCGAAAGTGCCTAATTTCCCCAATATTCATATTATTTCTGAATTTCAAGAGGGTATTCATATTATTTCTGAATTTCAAGAGGTCTTCGAACCTGCCGGAAATTGATTGTTGACTGTGCCGGAAGAGGTTTGCTCTGCTAGCTCTACTAGGGTTACAGGAATACGGTTGTGAAACAAAGCAATACATACAGTTGTTTCGGTCAGAGAAGAGAGTAGGTAATGTCAGCTAATCCCCCTAAAGAAAGAGAGAACTGTAGCTAATAAATCAAGAGAGGGTACGCCGTTAGTGAGTGAGCTCCTTTTGTCACGAAGGTAATCGCTATATACTTGGGTAAAACTTCGTTAGCAGAGGGCAGACTCTTCCAGCGGCAGCGTTAATAGAATTAGAATTACATAGTCCATATTCCCATAGTCCATATTCGTTTGTTCTGTTCTCTTGTTCCTTCGTTCCTTTGTCTATCAACGAAGCTACTTTACGTTCCTTCGTCTATCAACAAAGCGACTTTACCAAAGTCTATCAACTTCTAGACTTGTAGTTCCAAAGTCTATCAACGAAGCTACTTTGTCCCTCTTCCTGAGTTGGGAGTTCCTCTCTTCTGTTCGCTAGTTCTTGAGGTAGCTAGTGCCGAGGTTGGAGTTGATAGCTAGTTGTTAAGGAAAGAAAGCGCATAGGGTTATCATATAGAAATCTTTCTAAGGGAAGTGAGTTTCGGTAAGGGAAGAGATAAATCTTTTCTCTCGTTTTAGAGCTCTCTATCGAGCTTCTCTCTGGTTTCGTAGATCTTTCTATACCAGTTGTTCTGGGTTCAACTAGCTTGAAGATAGATAGCCCCAAGTCCAGAGTTTTCCGGCATGTTTGCGATGAGTTTTCCTGAGGGACAAAGTAACTCGACCATTAGGGAAGAGGGACAAAGTCCTCGACTATAAAGGAAGAGGTTTGCTTTTCGTTTTCCTGACGTTTGCTTTGCTCTGGCTAGCTAGAGGTTGGGATCCATCTGTATTGGTTAGGGTAGAGCAGGGTAGAGCTTAGTTTCTTTATTTATCCTAGTTCCTGAAAACCTCTATTTGGTTAAGTTAACCCGAGAACCTATTGGTTAGGGCTTTATACTTAGCTCCAGGCATCGGCTAAAGGATATATCTCTGAATAGAATTGCGTAGGTAATATGCATATGTTCTGTCTTTGGTTCCTTCCTAAGTTAGGAGTACGGGAGGTAGCTACTTGTTAGGGTAAGCTACTATGGTTAGCTAAGGGTTCCCGGCAGAGGTTTCTCTTAGTCCCGCTAGTAGCTATTAGTTAAGAAAGCTACTTGTTTCATTCTTTTTCTATAGGTTTCACGATTCCTAGATCAACAACTGGAGAACTATCCTGAAACTTGAGAACTATCCTGAGGCTCCAAGAGGTCAGTATTTGTCCATGAAAACTGGGGTTTAAGACACGGCACAAGAAACCAAACCAAACCTTGATAGGGATTAATTAGTCCATGAGGATAGCTGCTAGTTATATTCTAATTATAGGAAGGGGGGTTTGTGCGAGTTAGAGGTAATATGAGGTATAGCTCTTTGTTCCTTTGTTGTACGTTAGAGGGTTTAGTTCTTACGGTAGTGAGTTTCGTTGCGTTGGGTTTAGGTATATACTTTTGTAATACTGAGTGCCGTAGAGATCATACGAAGTACGATAGGTGTTAATACAATGAGATAGGCCATATCCGGTAGTTTTGTTCCTGAGTTCTGTAGTCTATCAACTTCTAGACAAAGTGCCCTTCCCGAGTTGGTAGTTCGAGGTATAGTATACTTACCAGGGAACTGGGAGTAGATAAAGGATCTATCTTTCAATAGAATTGTCTAGGTAATATGACCATGTTCTGTTCTTGAGTTCGGAGTTAGATACGGGATGAGTTCTTCCGCTAGTTAGTTACAATACTTGGGAAAGGACTAGTTAGTTACAATACTTGGGAAAGGATATGAATTCACTTAGTCCATATGAGGTTTAGCTCGTTCTTCCCGGAAGAGTTAGGATAGGAAGGTTTCCCGGCAACAAAGATTGCTCTTAGGAAGGTACGGAGCTAGTTTGAGTCCATAGGAAGTTGAGGATAACTGTAGCTAATCAGTTAGTATAGGGTTCCGCTCTTTCTTCTTTGATCTAATAGATGCATATAGCATGAGGCCCGAAGGACTCGACCTGCCAGGAGAGGTCGAAAGTGCTCGACTTGCCAGGAGAGGTTATGAATATCTCGAAAAGAGGTAGAAAGGTGCCCGGGCATCCATACAATCCATTGTTTCATTTATTGTACTAAAACCTATAGGTCTTGGTAAGCGTAGAAAAATGTCCCATTTGCAACGAAAAATGACGTGTTTTAGCAACTTATTTCTATGGAAAGATTTTTGACATAATATAAGATAATAAGAACAAAACTCTCTGTTTTCTCGGGTTATGTAAGACTTTTACGAAGGAAACGCTTACTTTTGTCCCATGCTAGATGCGAGTTTTTGTCGGAAATTGAATACGCGTATAGCGTCAAAATGACATAGGACAAAATGGAGAGGCGCGAAGCACTCGCCAGAGGTAATTCATTTCTTTGGTGAAGCCAGAGGCGCAAAGCTAAGACCGAAGGGAGAGGAAGGAGCGAAGCGAGTTACTTGGAGAGGTTATTTATTTCTTTGGTGAAACCTCTACCTATGAGCGGCAAGCGAATTACATTGGAAGAGGCGCAAAGCTAAGACCGAAGGGAGAGGAAGGAGCGAAGCGAGTTACTTGGAGAGGTTATTTATATACTCGTTGTCGCGAAGCGCGAGACTGAACCCTCTACCTATGAGCTAAGAGTCAATTCCATTCCAGAGGTACGAAGGTTAAGACTGTAAGGAGAGGCATTTCTAACTCGACGGAAAAGAGAGTACCAAAGTAACGTAACTCGAATGTGCCAGAGAGGTAGCGACTAGTTCCCGCCGGTAGTTCCTTTGTTTGTCAGCTAAGTCAATCAACGCCAGCTCTTCTCAGTGTTGCAAGGAAACAGAGAAACTACGGAAAGAGGGTTAACAGTTAAACCAAGGAAAGACAGTCAATCCAATTGTTCAACAAAGTCAGTTGTAGCTAATACTAATACTAATACTAATGAGTTACCTCCGTTTTTTGGTTATAAGTTTCAGTTAGTGGCTATATGGTAATACTGAGTTAGGGTATAACTCTTTGATCTAATAGATGGATAATGGATATATTCGTTTGTTACAGAGTCTATCAACTTCTAGAAAAAGTTCCTAAGTTCGGAGTTAGAGGAGAAATGACTTCTCTAGGCAGTTTGTTCCTGAGTTCGGAATTAGAGGAGAAAATAAATGAGTTCTTGCGCGAGTTTCTTTCTAAGCACTAGTTAGTGTATATCCTTAGGAAATGGGAAATGGGTAGTAAGCGCCGTTTCTATTAGTAACGAAAGCTAGTAGTTTAGTTATACCAAAGGAAGTTGTAGCTAATACTGTAGTTCTACCTAAGCAAGTAGTTTGTAGCTAATTGAGTGAGCACCTTCGATGGTGATCACGAGGGTAGTGGCTCTATGTGCCACTAGTCCGTTCTCGAGTTAGTTAGTTCCTGGTTGTTAATCTATTGATCTAGTCCATATGAAGTTGAGTTCTCTGTTAATCTATTGATCTAGTCCATATGAAGTTGAGTTCTCTGTTAACTACCTAGTAAGTTTGGAAGGGGAGCTATTAATTCGTTTTGCGTTGGTTTCTCTTTGGGTTCCCTGGGGCTTAGGTAAGCTATCCGTTTCATTCTATTTCTAGAGGTAATAGGTAATAGGTAACAGGCTTCCTAGATCAGATGGTAGTTGCTCTATACTTTACTAACTAGTCCATTCTTTTCAGTAAACTAGTATAGATAGCTGGTTAATTCATTACATTCTCGGTCAGCTAGTTATGAGGTTTGTTTGTCAGCTAGTTATGAGGTTTGTTTGTCAGCTAGGTAAATAGATCAACTAGGTAAGTAGATCAGCTAGGTAGTCCGATAGTCCGATAGGTTGTTTCGTAGGGAGTGAGCACCTTCTGTCGTCGACTATAACGGCTAAAGGATATATTTTGAAATAGAATGACTTAGTCCATATTGGTTAGTTCTATTCTTTTGTTCCTTTGTCTATCTTAGAAGCTACTTTGTTCCTGAGTGAGTTCCTTGGGTTAGCTAAGCGTTGGGGTACACTAGGGTTGGTTCCCGGCAGAGGTTTGTCTTCGTCCGGTAATCAAAATCTCTAGTATAGGATAGATGAGAATACCTCTCTAATAATGAGTTGCGGGTATAGTAAGAATACCTGTACTGTAGCTAATGGATATGTTCCATATGGGTAAGTTTCTTTGTTCCTGATTAGATTAGATTAGAGGAGAAATGACTTTCTCTATTCTCTAAGTAGTTTGTTTCGTTGCACTAGGTAGTTAGTTTCGTTCCACTAGTTAGTATAAGTATACAACTCCAATGGTTCTCAAATGGTTCTAAAAAGGTTCTAAAATGGTTCTTATCTTAAATGGTTAGTTAGAACGGTTAGTTATAATACTTAGGTAATGATTAGGAAATGGTTAGTTAAGATACTTAGGTAATGATTAGGAAATGGTGCCGTAAGGAAATGTCTCGAGTATGTAGGGTAACTGTCAACTAGTTATGAGGTTTCTTTGTCAGCTAGTTATGAGGCAAGGTAGGTCACTCAACTAGTCCAATAGATGGGTAACTCGAGAGATAGGTAACTCAACTCGGTATGTCAACTAGTCAATCAATATATCCTGTTGTTCCGATCAGCTAGTCAGCTAACTAACAAACCTAGGTGTATTGGATTGTATTGGTGTAGCTCTAGGAACGTAGTAACGTAGTAACTCGACTGTAAGGAGAGGAATGAGGGAGGGAATATAGAGCCAAAGTTAACGACGTGCGGAGTGCTGCTTGGCCTAAGCGAACTGGACGACTGAATTGAATGAAGTTAGAGTGGCTTCTGGATTGGGTAATCTTTGAATGAATAATCGTAATAGAATCTCTCTGTACTAAGTTCTAATGGATACGCCGTTCATTCCCTTTCCTTTACTACGAGTAAGGTGTAATGCATAAGAGTACATCTACGACTTTGTATTCCACCAGACAAGTTGAGTACATATTTCATTGTTCCTGTGTGAGCCACCCGGCAAGATTGAGAATACTTAGGCTAATACTAATATCAGCACTCTATCTCATAAAATATCTTGTTCCTGTGTGAGCCACCCTAACCTAAAGATTGAGGTAATGTTGTTCTTGTTTCTGCATTGGTATGGTAGGTTTCTCGATTGGATAGGTGAGTGGGAAACGATATTTATCAGTCAACTAGTTAGTAGAGGTAATAAATAGGTAGTATTCTGCTAGTATAGGTAGTTGCTAGTATAGATGGGTAGTTAGCTAGCTAGATAGTACGTCCGTTAGATAGATAGATGGTAATGAATGATAGTAGGAATAGCTAAAGCTAAGCTAGTTCCAACGTACGTTTCTACTAGTTTTCATAAGCACTAGTTAGTATACAACTACAATGGTTAAGCACTAGTTACTATACAACGGTAATGGTGCCGGAAATGGTTCTCAAATGGTTAGTAAGGTTTAGCAATGTATTGCGCGGCGTATTAGTATTACAGGTGGTAAGGTAACTGTCAGCTAATCAGGTAGTCCGTTCCTTTGTCAGCTAGTCAGCTAAGCTAGTCAACTAGTTCCCTTGCCTTGGTATAGATAGTATAACCTAGTTCCGTTCCGTTCCCTTGGTATAGGATAGTATAGATAGATAGATAGTATAACCTAGTATAGATAGATAGGATAGGATAGGAGAGTTACGATAGTCTGTATAACCTAGGTAATTGATTGTATAGATGATCGTAAACGAGGTAATGAGTAAGATAAGGGTGGTAAGTTACGTGCATAGATAGAAAAGCTTATACTCGAATACCAAAGTTCATGGTAAATGGTAAACTCACTGGAAGGACATCCTCCTAGATTAGAGAAAGATAGTTGTAATGCATCAGCGGTACCAAACAAATAGCTTCTCCGGTTCAGAACTAATTCCCCAATGGTATCTTTGTTTGTTTCGGTATCTTTGTTTGTTGTTGATAGGTTTCTCGATTGGATAGCTTCTTCCTTTATCTTTTCAGTAGTAAACTAGTAACTAGTCCGTAGTTTTCATTCAGTAAACTAGTATAGTACGTCCGGTAGCTAGGATTACAGGAATGTTGTTCAACAAAGCAAGTGAATCCTGTTGTTGACGGTCAGATACTATTACAGGAATGTAGTTCAACAAAGCTAGTCAATCCAGTTGTTCCCGGAAAGGTGGTAATGGGGAGGAGATGTAACCTGCAGCTAATCTTTTTGTTCAACAAAGGAAGTAGTAGCGTAATGAGTGAGCTCCTTTTGTCACGATGGTAGCTAATACTGTTGTATGGGGTAATATTCGTTAGTAGAGAGAATACTTTGTTTGCTAGCTCTCTTCTCTAATAGAATGAGATAGTCCATATGAGTGAGTAGAGAGAATACTTTGTTCATCCGTTTGGAGTAAGAGGTTTGAGTTCTCTAGGTAGTGAGTTTCTAAGGTTTCGGGTATTGACTTAAGGTAATATTCGTTGTAGCTCTTTGTTCCCTACTGAGTTTCTAAGGGTTGCCTTTTGTTTCTCTTAGTACGGTGATAGCTAGTTAGAGGTAATATAATATCTAGTTGGATGGAGGTAATAGCGGCGTTATAGTAAGTGGTAATATCTAGTTATAGGTAATAGTTGTCATACTGGTAAGCCTTACTATCTTGTATCGAGGAGACTGCAGCTAATAAAGAAAGAGAAGGAATGTCAGCTACAGTTAGTTACTATACTTAGTCCATGGTTATAAAATAATGGTTATACAGGAAGCGGCGTCAACAACGGAGTACTAGGTTTTTCTTTTCCTTGGTAAGCAGCTAGTATAGATAATACCTCTCTAATAGTTTCGTTTAGTATAGTATAGATAATAGCTCTGTAATAATGAGTTTAGTATAGTATAGATAATAGCTCTGTAATAATGAGTTTCGGGTATAGGAATACCTGTAATGGTCCATATTGGGTTGTTCCTTTGTTCATCCTAAGATAGATAAGAGGTCCTAGTTCTTGCCGGGAGTTTGTTTATAAGTAGTTGGTTTCGTTGTCGTTTCTTTCGTTGGAAAAGGGTATTGACAACGGTAATATACGGTAATATGAGGTTTAGCTTAGGTAAGATGAGGTATAGCTCTTTCTTCTGTAGTTCGGAGTTAGAGGGTTTAGAGTTCTATAGGTAATTGATTTCGTTGCACTAGTTAGTTACAATACAACGGTAATGGTGCCGGAAATGGTTACTAAATGCTTACTAAGGCAATGTATTGCGCGAGTATGGAGGGTAAGGGTAAGGTAACTGTCAGCGGCAGCTTCTATTCGTTGATTGATCATACACTGGGACAATGCAGCGGCAGCTTCTAATATTTCCAATACCTGTAGCTAACATTAACAGGAAGCGGCGTCAACAACGGAAAGTACTCCCTAGGTTTTGCTTTGCTGGCACGGCAGCTTTTCCTTGGTAAGCCAGGAGAGGTAATAGCAAGTGATAGTTAGTGTATATACAACGATAATGAATGGTCCGTTTCGTTGTAGAAAGTTGTAAGGAAAGTAGAAAGTTGTAAGGTTTGCAGTAGCTAGTAAGGATAGGGTTACAGGAATACGGGTGTTCAATACAGGAATACGGTTGTTCAAGGAATAAGGTTGTTCAATACAGGAAGTTGTGAAACAAAGCAAGTCAATCTAGTTGTTGTTGTTTCCGGTCAGGTGGTAATGGGATGTAACCTGCAGCTAATCTTTCTATATATAGAATATCTCATTCTAATGATAATGTCAGCTACCTCATGATAATGTCAGCTACTCAACCAAGGAAGTCAACCAAGCTAGTGAATTCAATTGTTCAACAAAGGAAGTTCTAGTTAATGAGTTACCTCCTTTTTTTGGTTAGAAGCCAGTATATGGTAATACTGAGTTAGTCTAGGGTTCCGCTCTTTTCTCTAATAGATGGATATAGGTAATATCAGTTTGTTACAAAGTATATCTTAGAAGCTACAAAGGTCCTTCGTATATCTTAGAAGCTACAAAGAAAGGTCCAGAGTCTATCAACGAAGCTACTTCCTGAGTTCGGAGTTAGAGGGTGATAGTTCTTGCCGCTAGTTTCTTTCTAAGTACTAGTTACGTAAGTAATGGTTAGGTAATGGGTAGCTTCTAAGTAATAAGGTATATACTGCACTGCACTACGGTAATGGTCCGTTTCGTTGTACTAAGTTGTAAGGAAAGCAAATAAATGTAGCTAGCGTTGATAGGATTACAGACAGGAATGTTGTGAAACAAAGGAAGCTAACACTAACATAACACAGTTGTGAAACAAAGCAAGGAAAGAAAGTAATGCGGGTTAACAGTTAGTTGTTCACAGTAGTTTGCGCTAAGGAAGTCGTTTTAGCTAAGAATAAGAAAGTGAGTTGTTTCTAGCTAAGTAAAGGGTAGTGGCTCTATGTGCCGTACAGGGTTGCGCTCTCGACAAAGTGAGTTCCTGGTTGTTAATCTATTGATCTAGGTAATACGAAGTGAGGTTTAGCTCTATGTGCCACTAGATAGTTATACAGGGGAGCTATTAGTTTTGCGTTGTCCATCATGGGGTTTTCCTAATCCTAATCCTAAGGTTTGTTTTCTCTTAGTCCGGTTCTAGCGCATATCTATTAGTAACGAAAGCTACTAGTTATACCAAAGCAAGTTGTAGCTAACAAACAAGTGAGCGCCTTTTGGTTAGTAAGGTAGTCCCTATATGTATATACTGAGTTTAGGAGAGGGCAGACGAAGATAGCGGCAGCGTTAATAGAATGAGATTAGGCGTTAATAGAATGAGATTAGGCGTTAATAGAATGATCTAGTCCATATTCGTTTGTTCCAAAGTCTATCAACGAAGCGACTTTGTTCCAGAGTCTAGCAACTTATATACTTTGTTCCTTCGTTCCTTCGTCTATCAACGAAGCGACTTGTAGTTCCTGATTAGAGGATAAATTAGTTCTCTATTCTCTAGCTAGTTTCTTTCGTTCTACTAGGTAGTTAATATACTGCGGAAATGGTTAAGCACTAGTTAGTGTATATACAACTACAATGGTTCGTTTTTCAGTAGTAAGTCCAGCTATTCGTTTTTCTAAGTAAGTCCAGCTAGCTACTAGCCCACTCAGATAGTTAGTTATAGGTAATAGCAAGTTCTAGTTATAGGTGATAGCTAGTTATAGGTAATAGAATAGGAAGTAGCTAAAGATTGAGGATAACTGTAGCTAATGAGTGAGGATAACTGTAGCTAATGAGTTACCTCCTTTTGTCACGAGCGTAGCTAATAGGCTAGTTTAGTTCCTGCCGGTAGTTTCTACTAGTTCATAAGCATTTGTTAGTTAAGATACTGCGGGAATGGTTCGTTTTGCATACTGCTAGTTAGAGGTTCTTTTTCAGTAGTACTGCTAGTGCCGAGAGAGAGGTAGAGGTGAGTTTTCTAGATAGTTACGAAAGCTAAGTTGTTGAATGAGATTTCTATAGGTTGTTAGATTCCTAGATCAACAACTGGTACGAAGTCCTGAGGTATAGAGCAGAGAAGGCAGTATTTGTCCTAGATGGGGTTTAAGCCACTATTCAATTGGGAGAAGTAGGTAAACAGTAATGAGGTGCTCTCCACTGCCCGTGAAAATGCTCCATATCGATTAAGGAGAGGGTTAGTTACTCAGATGCATAACCTGTCATATGAAGTACTCGAGCAAAGAGAAGAGGTACGAAGTGTTGACTTCCCAGGAAGAGGTCATTTCTATCTCGAAAAGAGGAGCGAAGCACGAGACCTGCCGGATTCAGTATTTATTTCTTGACCTGCCGGATTCAGTATTTATTTCTTGACCTGCCGGGATTCAGTATTTCTAACGAGACTGAAAAGAGAGGTAACGACTAGTTCCTGCCGGTAGTTTCTACTAGTTTGAATAATTACAATACTTATTGGTGCCGGAAATGGTTCTCAAATGAAATGGGTATACAGGAAATGGCCCTTTCGAGTACTACAGGTAACTGTCAGCTAGCCTTATAAGATTGAGTGAGAATACCTGTAGCTAGCCTTCGGCGATTGAGAATACCTGTAGCTAACATCCAGCTAGTCCACTTAGGAAAGAAAGATAGATAGTACTAGGTTTTGCTTTTCCGTGGTAAGCAGCTAGTAAACTGAGTGATAATGTCAGCTAGGTAGTTCCCTTGTTTGTCAGCTAGTCAATCAACGCCAGCTCTTCTCAGTGTTGCAAGGAAACAGAGAAACTCAGGAAAGAGGGTTAACAGTTAAACCAAGGAAAGACAGTCAATCCAGTTGGTGGGCAAGAAAGGAAGCTCCAACACAAGGCAATAGGTATATACTAGATATATGGTAGTAGATGAGAAAGAGGTTCTAGATATATGGTAGTAGATGAGAAAGAGGTGATAGTCCGGTAGCTAGTATGATGGTTTCGGTATATACAACGGTAATGATAGTAGTTATAGGTTAACGCTAATTGAGTTTTCTCCTTTTGGTGCCGAAGGTAAGGTAGTCGCTATCTATATACGAAGGTAATAGTAATACTGAGTTATTATATTAGGAGAGAGAATCATACTTTTCTAGCTAGGCAATGAGATAGGTAAGATGAGGTTTAGCTCTTTGTTCTCTAGTAAGTTGCTAAGGTTTCCCTGCCGTTTGTCTTAGTCCGGTTATTTCTACTATAGGTAGTAGGAAGTAAACTAGTTAGGATAGTCCGTCCGATAGCTAGTATTACAGGAGTGTATTTTCCGGTCAATACAGTTGTTCAACAAAGGACTTCGTACCTGTTGTTTCCGGAAAGGTGAGGTGGTAATGAATGGGATGTATGGAACCTGCAGCTAATGTTTCTATATATATAATCTCATTGTAATGTCAGCTAGTCAACTAAAATAAAGCCAATGTCAGCTAGTCAAGCAAGTAAGCCGGTGAATCAAATTGTGAAACAAAGTAAGTTTACGCTAATACTAATGAGTTACCTCAGCTTTTTGGTTAGAAGGTAGTGGCTCTATGTTAACTAGTCCGTTCTCGACAAAGTGAGTTCCTGGTTTCAAATGTATTGATCTAGGTAATACGAGGTTTAGCTCTATGTTAACTAGTAAGTTATACAGGGGAGCTCAACGTTTTTCTAAGGTAAGCTAGGGGTTGGTTTTCCGTCGGTTTGTTTTCTCTTAGGGAGGTGATAGCTAGTATCTATTAATCTAGAAAGCTAAGTTGTTGAATGAGATTTCTATAGGATAGGTAACACGATGGATAGTACGGTAGGTACGCCGGTAGTTTCTCCTTGCATTAGGGTACTAGTCTAGTCCATAGATAGCTGGTGGTGTAGCTTACCGAGTGACCAACGGGAACGTAGTAAAAGCGGCTAATTGTAGCTTAACGAGTGACCGTAGGGAACGTAGTAAAAGCGGCGTAGCTAAGCCCCCGTCCGTTTGAGGGGACCTGTAGCTTACGAGTCCGACGAAGTAAAGCGGCTACTGTAGCTACTAAAGAAAGAAATTAATAATAAAGAAAGAAAGGGAAACTAGTTCCTTTGTTAGCTGCTAGAAGATAGAACTAGATAGATAGAACTAGATTTGTTTGATTGTATGATTGGTTAATAGATTGGATAGAGTGGAGGTAAACCTCATAATGAATAAGACATACTTCCAAGTTAAGTGCATAATGATACTTATCTACCGTTCAAAGGAGGGAGGGACGCGCAGGCTTGATAGCAGTACTCTTTCTTAGAATCCCTTGTTTTGCATATAGGGAAAGGGGGCTCGGGGGAAAACCTTTTTAGGGACATAGATATAGAAGTCGGAGATATAGACAACTTTCTAACTCTTGCGGAACCCAGATAACTCTATCGGAACCCAGATAACTCTATAGGAGGATAGCCCAGATAACTCTATCGGAGCCCAGATTCTGGATAACTCGACCGACAGAAATGAAGAAATTAATATTTCATTTCCTCTACTCCTGTATACCTATAGAAAGGTTGGTTAACTCTACTCCTGTATACCTATAGAAAGGTTGGTTAACTCCCATGCTATATAACATAACTCTAGAAAGCTTACCTCGGATCTAATCTAGCATCCGGTCTAATCTAACTCGATGTTTGAGGTTACCGACCATGATGGATAGATAACTACTTCCGGAGGTTCCCGTTCACGTTCCCTCGGATTCTGAATAACTATCCGGAGTAGAGCTCTGAAAACTGCACTAGCCAGAGTATATTCAGCAATAGAAATATCAATAGAAATATCCTGAACAGAACACTTTGGAATAGAACAGAACAAACACTTTCCTCAGGAATAGAGCAGAGAAGGAGGTATTGGTCCATGAAAACTGGGGTTTAAGACAGGAAAACTGCGGTTTAAGACAAAACACTTGAAAGAAACCAAACCTCGATAGGGAAACATACACGAGGATGCCAGAACTCACGTGAAAATGCATGCAATCGATGTCCGCCGATAGTATCATTAGGATATGCAGAACCAGGCATATGAACTAGGAGGTCAGATAAGACCCTTTCCCCAGGTGGGAAAGCGAGTCGCTAAGCAGTTACCTTTCCGGTGTATTTACGGAAGGTTTTAGCAGCTATTTCTTTCCTTCTCTTTTCTGGAGAACTAGGTCGAGGTAAGGTAAGGATCGGTAGTCTAGATGCCATAGTCGATATTTCAATATTCTAGATTCCATAGTCCATATTTCAATATTCTATTTCGATGGAAAAATGAGGAGGATTCTGTTTCTTAATAATGGACAAGATTCCAGAATTATGGTTAACCCGAAAACCTTTTAGGTACTCCGGGATTTAGCCCCAGGCCGAGGCCTGATGAAAACAGGGTCAAATAAGAACCCAAATAACTGACTTAGTGCAAAGGAAAGTATAGGGTATAAACCCATACTAAGGACTAAGGAAGCATGATAGGTGATTATTCCAAATGGAATATTAATAAAATCTTCATTCTAATTCCTACGGGAAGAGGAAGAGGAGTATTTCATTTTAGTTTCTCCTAATTCCAATGAGGAAGGGGAGCTATTAGTTTTGCGTTGGTAAGCTAGGGGTTTTCTGGGGTTTCTCTTAGTCCCGCTAGTAGCTATTAGTTAAGAAAGCGGCGTTGTTGAATGAGATTTCTATAGATAGGTTGAACGATTCCTAGATAGTCCGGTACTAGTTAGTTGCTCTTTGCATTAGTAAACTAGTCTAGCTAATAGATTGAGATAGTCCATATTGGATCCTTTGTTCATCCCTTGGGAGTCAAGTAAGATAAGAGGTTTGAGTTCTACAGCTAGGTAGTTGGTTTCGTTGTAGTTGGTTTCGTTGTCGTTAGTTTCTATTCTAAGTCGTTAGTTTCGTTGGGAAAGGGTATTGACTTAGTCCATATGAGTTTAGGTAATCTGAGGTTTAGCTCTTTCTTCCGTAGTTGGGAGTTTGCGGGTTGAGTTCTCTAGCTAGTTTGTTTCGTTGCGTTGGTTGCCGGTATGTATATACTTAGGTAATGAGTGATAGATGGTAGCTAATACTGTTGTAGTAGTATAGGGGAAGGCTAACGTTAGTGAGTTAGTAAGGTCAGCTATTCCTTTTTCCTAAGTAAGTCCAGCTAGCTACTAGCCCACTCAGATAGCTAGTTTGTTTGAGTAAGTGGTTGTTCTATCTAGTTGGAGGTAATAGCGTTAGAATGGGTTGGTTTCTTCTAGTTATAGGAAGTGGTTGTTCTATCTAGTTATAGGAAGTGGTTGTTCTAGTTCTAGGTAATAGGAAGTAGCTAATAGGCCAGTTCCCGGCGGTAGTTGCTACTAGTTAAGATACTTAGGTAGTTGTTGCTACTAGTTCATAAGCACTTGTTAGTTATAATACTGCCGGTAGTGGTTAGGAAATGGTGCCGTAAGGCAATGTATTGCGCGAGTATGTAGGGTAAGGTAACTGTCAGCTTCTATTCGTTGATTGATCATACAATGGGACATGGGACAATGCAGTTAGCCAGGAAAGATTGATCATATCATACCTGGAGCTAATCCCCCGGTTAAGAAAGAGGGAATGGAATGGAAAGCTAGTGTATATTATATCCAACTCCAATGGTTAGGTATAGGTCCGCTTCGTTGTAGGTTAGTTTCTCAGTAGTAAGCGGCGTTTATATTAGTCTAGAAAACTCTCTGTTTAGTTATACCAAAGTAAGTAGTTATACAAAAGGCAGTAGTTGTACAAAAGGCAGTAGTTGTAGCTAAGGAAGTAGTTGTAGCTAATGATAATGAGTTACCTCCTTCTGTCACGAGGGGAGTGTCTATATACTCTAGGATATATACTCTAGTAAGGTAATGGTTCGTTTCGTTGTAGTACTACTAGTTAGAGGTTCGTTTCCTAGATTAGATAGTTACGAAAGCGGCAGACTAGGTTTTTCTTTGCTTTTCCTTGGTAAGCTATCCGTGGTAAGCTATCCCTTGTTTGCTAGTTAAGAAAGCTCGTTGTTAGATGATCTTCGTCTATATAGGTTGTTAGATTCCTAGAGCATGAAGATGTATAATCTCTCATTACTTGTTTGGATTGGTTTCCACTCAACTGGGGTGAAAGTCTGTTTAATCGGTTATTCCTTCTGAGCCGACCGGAAACCTAAGATTGAGAATACTGTAGCTAATAAAGAAAGCCCATGTCAGCTAGTCAACAAAGGAAGTTGGAACTAACACAGTTGTGAAACAAAGCAAGGAAAGAAAGGAAATAGGGTGCGCCAGTTAGTTGTGAACAGTAGTTTGCGCTAAGTAAAGGGTAGTGGCTCTATGTGCCACTAGTCCGTTCTCGAGTTAGTTAGTTCCTGGTTGTTAATCTATTGATCTAGTCCATATGAAGTTTAGCTCTCTGTTCCCTACCTAGTAAGTTAGTAAGTCCAGCTCTTGGGTTTGCTAAGGTTTCTCTTTGGATGGGGTTTCTCTTAGTCCCGCGGCGTAGTTTCATTCTATTTATATGGGTAACAGGCTTCCGTTAGTGGTCAGATGGTAGTTGCAAGTTTTTGTCTCCAATTTCATATGCGGATAGGGAAGAGAGATAGTTAGGGATTTATTGCTCGACTGTTAAGGAGCGGTTTTTATCTCTCGACCGAAAAAAGAGGTATGAAGGTGTAAGACTTACAGGAGAGGTATTCTTGTGCTCCACTCTCTAAGGAGAGGTACTTTTACTCAATCAACGGACAGTGTTGAACATATTCTTGAGTATTGATGCCCGGAAATAGGACATATGACGGACTTTCCAATCCAAAAGGGGATAACAGGGAATAGACTAAGCAATCCTGGGACCAAGTTTCAGTTTCATGATAGACAGGACAGCGGAAGACACCGGAATACAGGAAAATACTCAGAAATAGGGGGATCTTTTCTCTTAGGCTTTTATCTGAAGCTTTTATCTGAAGCTTTTATCTGAAATAGTAGCTCGTTCACAGTACGTGGTGTTCGAGAATGCCTGGTTTCGGTTTTTGCCAGGCAACATCAGGTCTTCGAACCTGCGGGTTTGAATTAGGTTTCTATTCTAAGTGGGGTTCATAACCAATTTGAAGGGGGTCGCGACTTACAGCGGCTACTCTAGCTTACGAGTTCCACGAAGTCAAGCGGCTAGGCTGCTAAAGAAAGAGGATAGCTACAGAGAATATAGCGGAAGAGAAGATAGCTGCAGTTAAAGAAGATAGCTACAGATAGAGAAGATAGCTACAGATAGAACTAGTAGATAGAACAGAACTAGTAGGACTAGATAGATAGATAGAACTAGATAGATTGTTTAATTATAGGATTGGTTAATAGATTGATAACGGTAATATGAGATGAGTGAGTTCCTTGTTTTCTCTAGTGAATTAGTAAGGTTTACCGGAACTTTTGTCTTAGGGAGTTAATAGACACTATAGTCCATAGAGAGTAGTCAACTAGTATAGTACGTTTGGTAGCTAGAATTCCAGTAATGTTGTGAAACTAAGGAATACAGTTAGTTAGTTCTTTGTTCTGGTCAGCTCAGTAGAGTATTACATGTCAGCTCTAGCTAATCTTTCTATCTAGAATAGATAATTCTCATTCTTTTGTCAGCTAAGTCAACCAAGTCAATGTCAGCTAGTAAACCAAGTCAATGTCAGCTACTCTGTAAAGTAAGCCGGTCAATTGTGAAACAAAGCAAGCTCCAAGCACAAGGCAAGAGCAACGTACTAGATATGTTGTACTAGATATGTTCTAGTAGATGGGTTAGAGGTTCTAGGTAGGTTTTCGGCGTATGATGGTTTACCTATATACAACGGTAGGTAATACTTCGTTAGTAGAGATCAGACTTTTGACGCTAGGTGATAATAGAATGATAACGGTAATATCAATATCCGTTAGTTTTGTTCCTGAGTTACATCTATCAACGAAGCTACTTTGTTTCCTGCCGGGTTTCTCTTAGTAGTTAGGTTTCTCTTAGTAGTTATACAGGGTAGCTCAACTCCTGCCGTTTCTATTAGTACGGTTCTAGATAGTTACGGTAATAGCTCTCTACTCTAATAGTTTAGTATAGGGTTCCGCTCTTTCTTTGATTTTCTGTAATAGCTTACTATAGTCCATATCAGTTAGTTCCTCAGTTCCGTAGTTGGGAGTTTGCGGGTTTAGTTCTTGCGGTAGTTAGTTTCGTTGTCGTTGGTTTCGTTGTCGTTTGTTTCGTTGCACTAGTTAGTATACAACTACAATAGTGTTGCTACCGGACTATCCAACTCCAAGGGTTAGTCCATTCCATGGTTCGTTTCTAGCTAGTATAGTCCATAAATAGTAAATAGGTAGTAGTTTGAAGTAAACTATAACGGATAGGTAGTCCATATACGTTAGTTTAGTTCCTTCGTCTATCAACTTCACTACTTTGTTCCTTCGTCTATCTTATCAACGAAGCGACTTACTTTGTTCCAGAGTCTATCAACGAAGCGACTTACTTTGTTCCTTCGTTAGTTCCTTGGGTTAGCTAAGGGTTGGGTTCCCTTTACTAGGGTTAGCTAAGGGTTACCTTTGGTTTGTCTTCGTCCGGTAATAAATATCTAGTATAGTCTATAGAGGTAGTTTCTCTTAGTACGCTTATATCTAGTATAGGATAGATAATAGCTCTGTAATAATGAGTTGCGGGTATATCCATACCTGTAGCTAATGGATATGGTCCATATTGGTTAGTTTCTTTGTTCCTGATTAGTTCCTTTCCTTATTGGTTAGTTCCTTTCCTTATTGGTTAGTTTCTTTCCTTTGTTCCTGATTAGATACGGGATGAGTTTCTCTATTAGTTCCTTTCCTTTGTTCCTGATTAGATACAAGGGATGGGATGGAATGAGTTTCTCTATTCTCTAGGTAGTTTGTTTATAAGGTATATACAACGGTAATATGAGATGAGGTATAGCTCTTTGTTCCGTTCCCTATTGAGTTGCTAAGGTTTGGTTCCCGGCACTGGCACTTTCTCTTAGGGAGTTAATAGCTAGTATAGTCCATAGCATAGTGTATATACAACGGTAATGGTCCGTTTCTCAGTAGTGTAGTAAGGTGGAGCTAGTATTACAGGTATGTAACTGGAGCGAGTCAACCAAGCCAATGTCAGCTAGTATTACAAGGAAAGAGAAGGAAGTGGCGAAAGAGAAGGAAGTGGGTTGACAGTTGTGAAAGAAAGGAAGTAGTAGCGTAGTGAGTTAGTATAGGGGTGTGCTCACTCAGGTAGTGGCTAGTTCCAACGATAGTCGTTTTCAGTTAACTACTATAGATAGATAGTCCGATAGCTAGTATTACAGGATAGATAGATAGTCCGATAGCTAGTATTCCTTACATGTAGTTCCCGGTTAATACAGTTAGTAAAGTAAGTCAATATAGTTAGTAAGTCAATCCAGTTAGTAAAGTAAGTCAATCCAGTTGTTCTTGTTACAGGTGAGCTAGTCAACTAAGGAATGGTGTAAGGAATGAAATGAATGGTGTAATCCATGAATAAGGAATGAATAGTGTAAGGAATGAATAAGCCATGAATAGTGTAAGGAATGAATAAGCCATGAATAGTGTAAGGAATGAATAAGGAATGAATAATCCATGAATGTTGTAAGGAATGAATGTTGTTTCCGGTCAAACCAGTTGTTCTCGGTCAATACAGTTACAGTTGTTGTTGTTCTCGCTCAATACAGTTACAGTTGTTGTTGTTCTCGCTCAGGTCAGAGGAGACGGGATGTAACCTGTAGCTAAGCCCCCTAAGTTTGAGGGGACTGCAGCTAATACTAATACGAATAAAGTGCCGGTACTAGTTAGTTAGTTCCCTTTCCTTGGTATAGTACGTCTGTATAACCTAATCTAGTTCTCTTGTTGATGTATATATAACCTAACCTAGTGGCACTTGTTGATGTATATATAACCTAGATAATGGATTGTATAGATGAGTGGTAACCTTCTTCCTTAATCTTTTCAGTATTCAACTAGTATAGTATAGTACGTTTGGTAGCTATCATTCCAGTAATTTGGTAGCTATCATTCCAGTAATGTTCTTCAACAAAGGAATACAGTTAGTTAGTTCTTTGTTCCGGTCAGCTCAGTAGAGTAGGTTAGGTCAGTTAAGCCCCCTAAGTATGAGTATGAGGGAACTGCTGCTAATAAAGAAAGAGAAGGAATGAATGGAAAGCTCGAGTCAAAAGAAGAGGGAATGTCGGCTACAGTTAGTGTATATCCAACGGAAATGGATAGGTAATGAATGGTCCGTTTCTATTCGTTGTAGTAAGCTAGTATAGGCCATAGGTAGTTGCTAGTTCATAAGCACGCACGGAAAGCAAATGTAGCTAGGTACTTACTATTCCAGGTATGTAACTTCAGCTCAACAAAGCAAAGCAAGGAAAGCTAACCAATCCAGTAATGTTCTTCAACGGCAGGAAAGCAATACATACAGTCGTTCGTTACGGTCAGCTCAGTAGAGGAGGGAATGTCAGCTGTAGCGAATCTTTCTTTCTATATATAATATCAATATCTAATTCTTTCTACTGCAGCTAATCAATCAACTAACATGGGAAAGGTATATACAACGGTAATGATAGTAGTTAGAGGTTGGAGCTAATGAGTGAGCTCCGTAGTGGCTATCTATATACTTGGGTAATACTGAGTTATTGTTATTATTATTATTATTAGGAGAGAGAATCATACTTTTCTAGCTAGGCGTTAATAGAATTATCTAGTACATATGAGTTAATAGAATTATCTAGTACATATGAGTTATGAGTTAATAGAATGATCTAGTCCATATGAGGTTCCGCTCTTTGTTATCTAGTAAGTTGATAAGGTTTCCCTTTCGGTTCTATTAGTACGGTAAGAAATAGCTAGTATAGTCCATATCTAGTTCTAGTTAGTTACAATACAACGGTAATGGGTAGAAAGGAAAGCAAATGTAGCTAGCTAGTATGTAAAGTAAGGTAACTTAACTGTCAGCTAGCCTTCTAAGATTGATCATACAATGGGACCTGCAGCTAGCCTTCTAAGATTGATCATACCTGTAGCTAATCAACTAAGGAAAGAAAAGAGAGGCAGGAAAGAAAAGATAGTAAGGAAATAAAAGAGAGTCAGGAAATAAAAGAGAGTCAATCCAGTAATGTAATGTTGTTCAAGAAAGGAAGTAGTAGCGGCTACTGTTGTATGGGTTAATATAATATTGGTTAGTTCCTTTGTTCATCCCTTGGGAGTCAAGTAAGATAAGAGGTTTGAGTTCTTGCGCTAGGTAGTTGGTTTCGTTGTAGTTTCTTTCTAAGTTAAGTCGTTTCTTTCGTTGTCGTTTCTTTCGTTGGGAAAGGGTATTGACAACGCTTAGTCCAGATGAGGTTTAGCTCTTTTAGTCCAGATGAGGTTTGGTTTAGCTCTTTTAGGTAGTCCATATGAGTTTAGTCCAGATGAGGGTTAGCTCTTTTAGTCCAGATGAGGTTTGGTTTAGCTCTTTGTTCCCTACCCTATTGAGAGTGTTTCCCGGCACGTTTCTCTATGTTATGTGATATCTAGTTCTTTCTATTTAATAGCTAGTATAGTCTATATTATATCTAGTTTGTTTTAGTAAGTGGTAATATCTAGTTATAGTACATATCTAGTATAGTCCATATTGGTTAGTTTAGTTCCCTCTTTCCCGAGTTGGGAGTTAGAGGTATAGTATAGTTACTAGGGATAACCAAGTGTAGCTACGCTCACTCGCTCCTTTTGTCATTCGTTATACTATCTATACTGAACTAGATAGTTGTTTTCAGTAAACTAGTTAGTTAGTCTCGCTAGGCCGTTAGTTAGTTAGTTAGTATTAGAGGAATGTAGTTACCGTTGAATACAGAAAGCTAGTGAATACAGTTGTTCAACAAAGCTAGTGAATACAGTTGTTGTTGTTGTTTCCGGTGGTAAGCTAGTCAACTAATCCATTCATGTTGTTCCGTTCCCGTTGAATACAGTTGTTCAACAAAGTAAGTCAATCTAGTTGTTCAACACAGGAAGTTTACGCTAATGAGTTACCTCCTTTTGGTTAGAAGAGAAGGTAGCGGCTCTATGTGCCGTACAGGGTTCCGCTCTGTTCTGTTCTTTTCTGTAATAGTGAGTTGCGGGTATAGCTCCGTTCTGTTCTTTTCTGTAATAGCTAAATATAAGAGTTCATATTGGTTTGTTCCTTTGTTGTTGGTTTGTTCCTTTGTTGTTAGTTAGAGGGATGCGTTCTCTAGTTTGTTTGTTTCGTTGCACTAGTTACTATACAACGGTAATGAATGCTAGATAGTAGTTACTGACTGAGTTTCTAGGTTGTAGCTAATTGAGTGAGCACCTTCGATGGTGGTCACGAGGGTAGCGGCTACTGTTCTCTTCTCTACTTCTACTTGGTTAACTAACTAGTCCGTTCTGTGTTTCTTCCTGGTTGTTAATGTATTGATCTAGTCCATATGAGGTTTAGCTCTCTTCTCTGTTCGCTAGTGAGTTAGGAAGGTCAGCTATTCGTTTTTCTAAGGTAAGCACTAGGCTCTTTTTCTAAGGTAAGCACTAGGTTAGTTTTGCTAAGGTTTTCTCTTCTCCAAGGTTTTCTCTTCTCTTGGGTTTTCCTCGGTAAGCTAGTAGCTATTAGTTTGTAAAGCTAGTAGTTTCATTCGATTTCTATAGGTAACAGTATTTCTATAGTGGTAAGATGGTAGTTGCTCTATACTTGGGTAAGTAGTCTGTAGTTTTCATTAACCTAGTATGGATGTATAGTCTGCTAGATGGATAGTCCGTTACTAGTTAGTTTCGTTTCTCTTTGCATTAAGCTACTAGTCTAGTTAATAGATAGCGTTCCGGTGTAGCTTCCCTTCCCCTCCCTCTTTCCTGTATAAGTCAAGTAAGCTATACCCAAGATGGTAACTAGTAAGGAAAGGTGGTTGCAGCTACCTTGTGTTTGTTTCGTTTAGTATTCGTAGGGGATGTCACTTCCTAGTATTATTAGTATAGGATGTCACTTCATAGTATTCGTAGGGGATGTACCCTGATAGTATTAGTTGCGGATGTAACCTTTCGTTTAGTATTAGTTGCGGATGTAACCTTTCGTTTAGTATTAGTTGCGGATGTACCCTTTCGTTGCAATGTCAGCTATTCAACTATGAAACTAAGTTGTAATCTAATGTCAGCTAGTCTTAGAAGCTCTTCTCAGTCAAGGAAGGAAACATAGGAAAGAGGTTTTGTTTGTTGGTAAGCTAGCTACTATCCCACTCAGTACGCTAGTTAGAGTAAGTGGTTTGTTTGTGATAGTTCTAGTTTCTAGGTAGGTACGAAGTCCTTTCTATTTAATAGCTAGTGATAGTTCTAGTTAATAGGTAGTTCTAGTTAATAGGTAGTTTGGTTTGTTCTAGTTAGAGTCCATAGCAAGTACCTAAGTACAAGGATAACTGTAGCGTACTGAGTGAGCTCCTTCTGTGTGGTCAGGCTAGTTCCTTAGTCCGTTTCTACTAGTTCATAAGCACTAGTGTCTATACAACGGTAAGTAATGGTTAGTCCATGGGTAGCTTGTAAGTAGTAAGGTATATATATACTTAGTTAATGGGTTTCTTCTCTTCGTTGTAGTAAGGAAAGGCAATGTAGCTTTCTAGTAGGTAGGGTATTACACTGCAGTTCAGCACAGTAAGCTAAGAAGTTGGTTGTTCAGCACAGTAAGCCAACACAGTAAAGCAAGGAATACAGTTGTTCTGGTTTAGTAGAGTATTACATGTAACTGCAGCTAAGCCCAAAAAGTATGAGGGAACTGCAGCTACTCACTCGGTTTAGGGTAGGTAAGGTAATGTAATGTAGCTAACCAACATGCAGCTAGTCAAGCAAGGAAAGGGAAGGCAGTGCTAACACAGTTGTTCACCAAGCTAGCCAGTGAGGTAGTCAACGTCGGAAAGAGAGTTAACAGTTGAATCCAGTTGTTCACCACAGTAAGCTAGCTAACAGTAAGTTCAGGTATAGGCGCGAAGAAGAGACCGAAGGTATAGGGTTTTCAGTTGTTGACAGTAGTTCTACCAAAGGAAGTTGTAGCTAACGAGTAACGGAGGGGTGTGCTCACGAAGGTAGTGGCTCTATACTTGGGTAATAGTAAGTAACTCTGAGGTACGAAGGCGCGAGACCAAAGGAAGAGGTACTAGTTAGCTAGTTAGTCGTTAATGTGTATACAACGGTAATAGTTCTTTTCTTTTCTGAGTTAGTAAGCTAGTTGCTTGGTTGCTTGTTTCTTGAGTTTGTTAGCTAGTTTGCTAGTTAGCTAGTTAGCTAGTTGTAGGTTTGAGTTAGTTTGCTAGTTAGGAAAGGAAGTACTAGTTCTAGGTTTAGTTTGCTAGTTAGGAAAGGAAGTACTAGGGTTTGTTTTTCGTTGGTAGTCCATATCTAGTATAGTCTATAGAGGTAATAGCTCTAGCTAATAGATTGATCTAGTCCATATTGTCTCGTTCCTTTCCTTTGTTCCTTTGTTCCTTCGTTCCTTCGTCTATCAACAAAGCGACTTGTAGTTCCTGATTAGATACGGGATTTCTCTCTCTTGTTTCTACTAGTTCATATACTGCCGGTAGTTGGTGTATATCCAACGGTAATGGATAGTCCATTCCATGGTTAGTTTCTCAGTAGTAAGCTAGTATAGGTCATAAATAGTCCGTAGTCAACTAGTCAATCAATATCCTGTTGTTCCGATCAGATAGTCTTAGAAGCTCTTCTCAGTGTTGCAAGGAAACAGAGAAACTACGGAAAGAGGGTGAACAGTGTCTCGTGGGAAGCATGGGGCCACTCTGATAGCTGCTAGTTAGAGGAAGGGTTTGTTCTAGTTAGAGGTAATAGCAAGTAGCTAATAGGCTAGTTCCTTTGTTTGTCAAGGTAGGTAACTCAACTAGTCCGGTAACTCAACTAGTCCAATAGATGGGTAATTGTAGATAGATGGGTAATTGTAGATAGATGGGTAATTCATTACATTATCGGTCGGGTAAGGGGTCTTGGATGAAACCTGTAGCGGCAAGCCTACTAAGTCTGAGGGAACTTAGGCTAGTCAACTGAGTGATAATGTCAGGTAGGTAGTTCCTTTGTCAGCTAGTTCTAATGTCAGCTAGTTCTTTTGTTGTCAGCTAGTTCCTTTGTTTGTGCTAGTCAACTAAGCGTTGCGTTGGAAAGAGAGTCAAGCAAGTCAACTCCGGAAAAAGGGTTTGGTTTGTCTGTTGGTAAGCTAGGTACTATACTATCTCACTCAGATAGCTAGTTAGAGGAAGGGGTTGTTCTATCCAGTTATAGTTCATAGTCCGTAAGTATTCTGCTAGTATAGATAGTCCGTTTCTAGTATAGATGGTAATGAATGATAGCAGTGCCGAGGTTGTAGCGTGGTGAGTGAGCTCCTTTTGGTTAGAGGGTAGTGGCTAAAGGATATACTTGGGTAATACTTCGTTATTAGGAGAGAGAAGAATAAATACGAAGTACGCTAGGCAATGAGATAGTCCATATGAGTTAATAGAATGAGCATAGTCCATATGAGTTAATAGAATGATCTAGTCTCCATATGAGGTTTAGCTCTTTGTTCCCTAGTAAGTTTCCTTTCCCTTAGTTTGTCTTAGTCCGGTAAGAAATATCGGCGTATAGGTAATAGGAAGTCAACTAGTATAGTACGTCCGATAGATGGGTAATGAATTACATTCTCGGTCAGGTAGTATTCCTTACATGTAGTTTCCGGTCAATCCAGTAATGTTGTGAAACTAAGGACTTCGTACCTGTTGTTTCCGGTAATGGGATGTATGTCAGCTGTAGCTAATGTTTCTATATATATAATAGATAATGATAATGTCAGTTAGTCAACTAAGGAACCAGTCCAACACAAGGCGATAGGTTAGTACTGGATATATGGTAGTAGATGGGAAAGAGGTATACTTCCCAGGGAACTGGTAGGTGTAGCTACGCTCACTCGCTCCTGGCACTTCTGTGTAGTCACTCAGGGAGTGGCTAAAGGATATATCTTTCAATAGAATTGTCTAGGTAATATGAGTATGTTCTGTTCTCTTGTTCCTGAGTTCTGGGGTTGGCTCGGAAGAAGTCCCTGGCTCTAGCTCTAACGAACCTTGGGCATTATGCCCTAGTGTGTCCTCACCTTGGGAAATGCATTCTACTCCATTTCACATTGCCTTGATCAGCGCAATAAGCTATTTCATGAGGGATTTATTACTCAAACGTAGTGCAGAGGTCAAATGGTCTCAAACAAAGTGCGGAGGGATTTCATTTCCTCTTTGAAGAGTGGGGGGTTACCTTCGAAGGGAGTTGTTACCTTGATCCCGGGCATAAATCTCAAAAACAGTCAAATGCAAGAGTAGAGTAAGGTTTTGGCCTATGCTGGGAGGAATAAAGTCAAATACAAATAGGTTGACTCTCTGTGGCCCTAGCGTTCGTTGTTAAACCTCTTCGTTGTCTATGGTGGCTTTTTCTTCTTATTCTTCCCGGGTTTCTTCTTATTCTTCCAGGTACAGGGTTTATTCTTCTTGGGTGGCTGATTGTATAACTTAGGTTTCTCATCTGATTTATTTTCTATCACACCATCCTTAGTCTTGCAACTCTGCTCCTTCTCCACCTTAGTCTTAGGCAGAAATGGGGTATCTTAGGGAAACTCATTGATTTAGGTGATGGCTTTGATCCAATTTCTCATAGCGAAGATCGCTATCATGTCCTAGTCGATGGGCCTTGGATTCTTGCTTGGCACTACCTTTCGATTCAGTGCTGGAAACCCTATTTCTCAGATAACTAGAAAGCTTGGCTATCATCCAAAAGATCCCGAGACAAGCATTCAATACTCATCCCGATTTCCATGTGAAATATCTGTTCCCCCCTTCGACAGTATCTGCCAAAGACCGTAAGAGTAAAGGCAAGGCAGTGCACCTTACTATTCTATTAGAACGCCTACGAAGTCAAGCTACGGCCATGCATTCATTCTAGAGAGTACGGGAAAGAGTTCGTCCCTTTCCCTTCGTCCCTTAAGCGCATAAGCAGATACATCATTCGATGCCCAAACTAGTACCTTTACAGCTTTTCCAAACCAACTTCA